TCAGTTCGGGCCTCCACTTAGTATTACCTAAGCTTCACCCTGGTCATGGTTAGATCATCCGGGTTCGGGTCTGTATCCAATGACAAAACGCTCATTATCTAGCTCGCTTTCACTATGGCTCCGTTATCTTAACCCAGCCATTGGATACAAGTCGCCGGCTCATTCTTCAACAGGCACGCAGTTAGGCTTGACAACTCGTAGCCCTCCTACTGCTTGTAGGCTTTTGGTTTCATGGTCTTTTCACTCCCCTCCCGGGGTTCTTTTCACCTTTCCCTCACGGTACTGTTTCACTATCGGTCATTCAGGAATATTTAGCCTTACAAGGTGGTCCTTGCTGATTCACACGGAATTCCACGTGCTCCATGCTACTCGGGAGACGAATAGAGTGCATAAAATGCAAGGCAAATCGCATAGAGATTGGATTTGAGTACAAGACTTTCACTTTCTCTGGTATAGTATTCTACTATTTCTTCACAACCAATTTTCCTACTAGTTTTTTGCTTATCCCTAAACGTTCCCACAACCCTAACCCCGAGGGGCTAGTTTAGGCTAGGTCCCATTTCGCTCGCCGCTACTAAGGGAATCGTTTTTACTTTCTTTTCCTCTGGGTACTAAGATGTTTCAGTTCCCCAGGTTCGCTCTTTCTCTCCTATGTATTGAGAGAGAAGTTCTATGGAGTTGCCTCATTCGGAAACCTCCGGATCAAAGCTTTTTGCCTGCTCCCCGGAGCGTATCGCCGGTCATCGCGTCCTTCATCGCTTCTGAATACCAAGGTATCCCCCAAAAGCCCTTTCTTTCTTGAATCGAAAGACTGTAAATAATGTAGCCAGAACAAGGGTGTGGAGGTAAGCGGACTCGAACCGCTGACATCTGCCGTGCAAAGGCAGCGCTCTACCAGCTGAGCTATACCCCCAACTGGGCTATCCTGGACTTGAACCAGGGACCTCACCCTTATCAGGGGTGTGCTCTAACCAACTGAGCTAATAGCCCTCCCATTGGATTATCAGTTCAAAAACTGACATTTATATGGAAGTCCTAATCGACCTTAATCTGGGTTTTACCCATTCTTGTTAAAGGAGGTCATCCAGCCGCACCTTCCGGTACGGCTACCTTGTTACGACTTCACCTCGGTCACGAATTTTACCTTCGGCATCTCCCTCCTTGCGGTTAGGATAATGACTTCGGGTACAACCCGCTTCCATGGTGTGACGGGCGGTGTGTACAAGGCCCGGGAACGAATTCACCGCTGTGTAGCTGACCAGCGATTACTAGCGATTCCACCTTCATGCAGGCGAGTTGCAGCCTGCAATCTGTACTTGGACTAAGTTTAAAAGATTGGCCGGCCCTCGCGGGATAGCAACTTATTGTCTTAGCCATTGTAGGACGTGTGTAGCCCAGGATGTAAGGGGCATGATGACTTGACGTCGTCCTCACCTTCCTCCGGTTTGTCACCGGCAGTCTTTCTAGACAAACGAACTAGAAACAAGGGTTGCGCTCGTTGCGGGACTTAACCCAACATCTCACGACACGAGCTGACGACAGCCATGCACCACCTGTAAAAGTGTGTAGTAGCTCTCTTTTCAGAAAACGTACACTTTTAGCAAATCCTGGTAAGGTTCTTCGCGTTGCATCGAATTAAACCACATCCTCCACCGCTTGTGCGGGCCCCCGTCAATTCCTTTGAGTTTCACTCTTGCGAGCGTACTCCCCAGGCGGGATACTTAACGCGTTAGCTAAGACACTGAACGGGTCGATACGTCCAACATCGAGTATCCATCGTTTACGGCTAGGACTACTGGGGTATCTAATCCCATTTGCTCCCCTAGCTTTCGTCTCTGAGTGTCAGTAATAGCCTAGTAGAGTGCCTTCGCCATCGGTGTTCTTTCCAATATCTACGCATTTCACCGCTCCACTGGAAATTCCCTCTACCCCTACTATACTCAAGTCTCCCAGTTTCCACTGCCTATTTGAGGTTAAGCCTCAAGGTTTAACAGCAGACTTAAGAAACCACCTGCAGACGCTTTACGCCCAGTAATTCCGGATAACACTTGCATCCCCCGTCTTACCGCGGCTGCTGGCACGGAGTTAGCCGATGCTTTCCACCCTAAGTACCGTCAGATCTTCTTCCTTAGGGCACCGAGGTTTACAACTCAGTAAGTCTTCATCCCCCACGCGGTATTGCTCTGTCAGGCTTTCGCCCATTGCAGAAAATTCCTCACTGCTGCCTCCCGTAGGAGTCTGGACCGTGTCTCAGTTCCAGTGTGGCTGATCGTCCTCTCAGACCAGCTACTGATCGTCGCCTTGGTAGGCCATTACCCTACCAACTAGCTAATCAGCCGCGAGCTTCTCTTCAGGCAGAAGTAGATCGGCTAAGCCATCTTCTTCTTTTTCACCCTAAGGCATATGGGGTTTTAGCGGATGTTTCCATCAGTTATCCCCCTCCTAAAGGCAAATTCTCACGTGTTACTCACCCGTCCGCCACTAGAATCACCGAGATGATTCCCGTTCGACTTGCATGTGTAAGGCATACCGCCAGCGTTCATCCTGAGCCAGGATCAAACTCTCCGTAAAATTTCCTTATTCTTTTTCCTTACTAACTTAGTTAGGACTTTCCTTCCTTAAATTTAGGATACTAAGTTGTTTTGGTTATTGGAGAAACTCCACATTAATTACATTACTTGTGAAAGTGTCATATTGTCAAGTGTTAAAAATTTTTTGGATTTTTAAAAAACAAAAAGTCTTTTATCTGATAATTTTTTATATATTTATCTTTAGATTTGTATGAAAATTTTAGTGAAAAAATTTCTATAATAACAAAATAGTTTTAGAAAAACTTAAAAACTTTTAATTTTTTTTTATGAATTTCTCAAAAGTTTTTTTCGTCTTGATATTTGCTCAAAATCAAATTAAAATTAGACTAACTAAAAGAATTATTTATAAAAGGAAACAAAATCTAAAAATCCTACTATAATAAAATACTAGTCAATATAACTTTTCTAAAACTTTAGATTGACAATACAATAGTGATAACTAAACTAAATTAAAAACTATTTTAAAATACCTATGAATTATTACGAATCAAACGTTCCCGAGGAAGAAAAATTAACTTATACCGAAACAGGGAAGTTAGTAGTAACCGCCTCGGATGTAGCTGAAGTTGTAGCTTTATGGACTGGCCTACCAACAACAAATTTAACCCGTGCTCAAGCAGATCGATTTCTTCAACTTGAACAAGATCTTGGGAATCATATTATTGGTCAAGATCATGCTCTAGCTGTAGTTTCTAAAGCACTAAGACGATATGCAGCAGGATTAAGAAATCCAAAACGACCAATTGGTAGCTTTTTATTATGTGGACCCACTGGAGTTGGAAAAACAGAATTAACCAAACAATTAGCAGAAATTATTTTTGGTTCACAAAAATCACTTATTCGTCTTGACATGTCAGAATATATGGAAAAACATTCTGTTTCTCGTCTTGTAGGATCACCACCAGGTTATATTGGTTACGATGAAGGTGGCCAATTAACAGATGCGGTTCGTAGTCGACCATATTCTATTGTTTTATTTGATGAGATTGAAAAAGCGCATCCTGATGTTTGGAATATTCTTCTTCAAATCTTAGATGATGGAGTTTTAACAGATTCAACAGGTAGAACAGTCTCGTTCCAAAATACACTGATTATGTTAACATCGAATCTTGGTTCGCAAACTGTTCTTGAGTTCTGTGCTCAAAAACCAACACGTACAGCTGAGGACGAAGCTATGCTTAAAAAATTGGTGACACAAACTCTTAGTTCAAAGTTTCGACCAGAGTTCTTAAATCGGTTTGATGATATTGTTATTTTCCATCCTCTTACTAGAGATCACATAAGTTCTATTACTTTCTTACTTTTAGATGAAGTAGATGAAAGACTTGCAAATAAAGGCTTCAATCTTTTGGTGACTAGTAGGTTATTAGCAAATATTCGTCGAGATGGTTTTAATGCTGTTTATGGAGCTCGGCCATTAAGACGTGCCATAAATAAGTGGGTAGAAGATCCTATCGCAGAAAAACTTCTACAAGTTCAAGATGAAACAGAACATAAAAGTACATTTTTGGTTGATGTTGATTCAACCGATTCTAAAAAACCTTATGTTATTGTTCTGTCACGTCCTGTTGGAGAAAAAATAAAACAAGCAGAATTAGCTAATTCTCAACAATCACTTTCTTTAAAAGATTAAATTTAGTCCTTTCTTGGTTTTCCCTGGGGCAACCTATTCCCCTATTTCTTTGCTATGATTAAACCTCGTTTTGCCTTATCGGTTTTGCTTTGTTTACTCCCTGCTCTGCCTTCGGTAGCTATCGAATTAGATGAAGCTACAAGAACAGTTCGTTCAGATGCCAAAGGTACTCAGAAAACTTTTACCCCAGAAGAAGTGAAACGGGGTAAACGACTTTTCAATGCTTCTTGTGGTCAATGCCATGTTGGTGGTCTAACAAAAACTAACCCAAATGTTGGTCTTGATCTAGAATCACTAAGTTTAGCTACTCCTCCACGTGATAATATTGAATCACTTGTAAACTATTTAAAAAATCCTACTACTTACGATGGTTTAGAATCAATTGCTGAAATTCATCCAAGTATTAAGAGTGCTGACGTTTTTCCAAAAATGCGCTCACTTAGTGAGGATGATTTAGAAGCTATTGCAGGTCACATTCTAATTCAACCTAAAATCGTTTCTGAAAAATGGGGTGGTGGTAAAATTTACTATTAATAATCTCGAACAGAAGAAACCATGAAATCATATCCTTTGAGATGTCTTTCTCTTAGTCTTTTCCTACCTATTTTCTTTTCAACGGTTTCCGTTGCAGCAGATATTGAAAATGGAGAACGTATTTTTAGTGCTAATTGTTCGGCTTGCCATGCTGGTGGTAACAATGTAATCATTCCGGAAAAAACTCTGAAAAAAGAAGCTTTAGAAGCAAATGGAATGAATAGTGTTGATGCTATTACATACCAAGTAACAAACGGAAAAAATGCAATGCCTGCTTTTGGTGGTCGTTTAGATGATGGTGATATTGAAGACGTAGCTAACTACGTACTTTCTCAATCTGAAAAAGGATGGGAATAACCTTCTTCACTATTTTTTTTAATTTATTTTTTTAAACTAATTTGAGGATGAAAACTCCTTCCCCTTCTGGGATCGTGAGGGAGTGTTTCCTCCTCTGATGGATTAAAGCAATTAAAGGCTTTAACATCCATAAATTATCCTTCAAAGTCTGGATATTTTATATATGATGGCTTTGAAAAAGATTTAATAAATGATTGTGAAATATATATATATAATGTTATAAGTTTTGAAGTTTAAATTATGTCACATGCTCTTAATATTATTCAAAAGACTGATATAAGTAAATCAATGATGATGCTAATGCATGAATCAAAACGTCAAAATTCAAAAATTAAAATCAGAAAAAATGAAGTTATTGTAGATTTAGGAAATGAATCTCGTCTAATTTTTTATGTTGATACAAAAACTTTACTTAAAATCGAAAATAAGCATCATTCTTCTTTTAACTTTAATACAAATTTAGGACTGTTACAAAAACAAACAAATTCGATCAATAACCCATTAGGTTTACAAGAATCAGTTGTTTCATCAGTAAACGATCTAAAACGTTTTAATAAAAGAGTTAAAATAAAAGAAGTTCAACTTTCGGTCTCTAAGAAAAAATCACGATTAATTTTAGATAAAGTAAGTTAAAAAGTTTAATAGTATGAAAAAATTTTCATACTATTGACACCTTTTATTTTTAAGCCTATAATCATAATATAAACAGAATTAACATAATAAAAAACTTACAATTTTAAAGTTATAAAAATCAAAGCGTCTTTAGTTCAGTTGGTAGAACATAGGTCTCCAAAACCTAGTGTCGAGGGTTCAATTCCTTCAAGGCGTGTTATATTTTATTAAATTATCGTAAATTATATAATTTATCCTTTACAACATAATAAGGATTTTTCTATAATACAATTCATCAAAGAATTTTAGAACAAAAATAACAAAAAAAAAAATGGGTAAAAAAGTAGTTGCTATTGTTAAATTAGCTTTAAAAGCAGGAAAAGCAACACCAGCACCACCAGTAGGTCCTGCATTAGGTCAGCATGGGGTAAATATTGCTCTTTTTTGTAAAGAATACAATGCAAAAACAGCAGATAAAGGTGATTTGATTATTCCTGTAGAGATATCGGTTTTTGAAGATAGAAGTTTTTCTTTTATTTTAAAGACACCTCCCGCTTCAGTATTACTAAAAGTTGCATTACAAATTAAAAAAGGATCATCTAAACCAAATCGTATTAAAGTTGGATCTATTGATAAAAAGGCTTTAGCTGAAATTGCAAAAACAAAATTACCAGATTTAAATACTTCAAATCTTGAATCCGCAATAAAAATTATTGAGGGAACCGCAAAAAATATGGGTATAACAATCGAAGGAGAATAAAATTATGAAACGAGTATCAAAACGTTTTGCAGCTGCTAAAAAATTTATAGAGCCCAAGACGTATACAATTGAGGAGGCTTTAGAACTAGTACAGAAAACTGCAACTGCAAAGTTTACTGAATCTGTAGAAGCACACATTTGTCTAAATGTGAATCCAAAATATGCTGATCAACAATTACGTTCAACTGTAATTTTACCAGCAGGAACAGGTAAAACTGTTCGTGTTGTTGCAATTACTAGTGTTGATTCAGGTTTATCTGCACAGCAACTAGGTGCAGATCGTGTTGGTTCTGAAGAACTAATAGAGGAAATAAACCAAGGATATACAGATTTTGATGTACTGATTGCTGAACCTGAAATGATGTCAAAATTAGCAAAATTAGGTCGTATTTTAGGACCTAAAGGCTTGATGCCTTCACCAAAAGCTGGAACAGTAACAAAAGATATTGCTTCTGCTGTTAAACAGTTTAAACAAGGTAAAATTGAATATAGAGTTGATAAAACTGGTATTGTCCACTTAAATTTTGGAAAAGTCAATTTTACTACCCCACAATTATTAGAAAATTTCTTAGCAATCTATAAATCGATTGTACAAAATAAACCAAGTGGTGTTAAAGGCCGTTATTTTAAAAATTTATATCTTTGTAGTTCAATGGGACCATCAGTTGAAATTGATTTAACTAGTCTTTAAAGAATACAATCGTATATTTGCTTATTTATCTCAAATGTTATTAATATTAAAACTATTATGTCTGAAAAAACTGATCAAATTTTCGAACAATTAAAAACTTTAACGCTATTAGAAGTATCTGACCTTGTAGAAAAACTTGAAAAAACTTTTAATATTGATTCATCAGTTGGTGGTGGATTTATGATGGGCGCACCTGTTGCAGCGGCACCTGCAGCGGCGCCGGCAGAAGAAGCTAAAACAGAATTTGATGTTATATTAGCTGAATTCGCTGCTGACAAAAAATTAGCTGTTTTAAAAGTTGTTAGAACTGTAACAGGATTAGGTTTAAAAGAAGCAAAAGAATTAGTAGAATCTGCACCTAAAGCAATTAAGGAAAAAATTTCTAAAGCTGAAGCTGATGCGCTTAAGAAAGAAATTGAAGAAGCAGGTGGTAAAGTTACTATTAAATAATCTATGAAAATTCATTTGAATCTTTTAAAGATTCAAATGAATTTAATCAATTAAAAAATATATTTATAAGTAGTAAAATACAAATAAACAAACTCTTAAAATAATCCTAAAGTTACAGCTTTATTAATTGGAAGACACGCACCAATTCCTAACCAAATAGCTACAACTGTACCAACTAAAAATACAGATAAAGCAATTGGACGACGGAATGGGTTTTGGAATTTATTAATGTTTTCTATGAATGGTACAGTTAATAACCCAGCAGGAACAGCTGCCATTGATAATACACCTAAAAGTTTATTAGGTAAAACTCTAAGTAAATTGAATGTCGGGAAGAAATACCATTCAGGAAGAATTTCTAATGGTGTTGCAAAAGGATCAGCTTTTTCACCTAATGAAGATGGTTCAAGAACAGATAAGCCAATTACTAATGAAAATGTTCCTAATATTACAACTGGGAATATATATAAAAGATCATTAGGCCATGCTGGTTCACCATAATAGTTGTGTCCCATCCCTTTTGCAAGTTTTGCTCTTAAGACTGGATTCGATAATTCAGGTTCTTTAAATACAGACATAGTTTTTCTCCTTTTTTGATTTGAAAAAGTTTATAATGGACCAGAAATACCTTGTTTTCTGATCATTAAGAAGTGTGTAAGCATTAATACTGCTGCGATTAATGGTAAAACGAATGTATGAAGACTATAGAAACGAGTCAGTGTAAATTGTCCAACACTTACACCACCTCGAAGTAATTCTACAAGTGGCGATCCAATTACAGGAATTGCTTCTGGTACACCTGTTACAATTTTACAAGCCCAATAACCGATTTGGTCCCATGGTAATGAGTAACCAGTTACACCAAATGATACTGTTACAACTGCTAATAAAACTCCTGTCATCCAAGTTAATTCACGTGGTTTTTTGAATCCACCTGTTAAATAAACACGGAAAACATGAAGGATCATCATTAGAACCATCATGCTTGCTGACCATCTATGGATTGAGCGAATCAGCCAACCAAAGTTTACATCTGTCATAATGTATTCTACTGAAGAAAAAGCTTCAGTTACTGTAGGTCTGTAATAGAAAGTCATCGCGAAACCTGTAGCTACTTGAATCAAGAAGCAAGTTAAAGTAATACCACCAAAACAGTAAAAGATATTAACATGTGGTGGAACATACTTGCTACTAATATCATCAGCAATGGCTTGAATTTCTAATCTTTCTTCAAACCAGTCATAAATTTTTCCCATATATCTACTTCTTTTTTTTATGAAATCACAATTAAACCTAAAAACTTTTATTACAATTAAACAAAACTTTTCCAAGTAAATAACGGAAGTTGTTTTCCTACTGTATTAGAATCAAAATAACTTTCTGCATCTAATGTTGTATTTGCAGAATTAAATGCCTGAAATATATATCTATTTTCCCCATTTTCTTCAAACGATTTAATTTTTGTCATAGGAAATATTCGTAAACCTTTTAAGAAAAGCGTACTTAGAATTAAATCTGAAGCATTTATATCAATAAGACTTTTATATGTAAATGTTGAGGTTTGTGTCATTACACGTGATGCAAGACGGAAACACGCACGATTTACAATATTTTTTATACTTCTTGCGTTTGCAAAAAGTGGTAATTGTCGGCGAAGATCAAGATATTTGATAAAAACTTCTTGAGCATAAAATGTCATCTGGTATTGTCTTTCTTGGAATAGTTTTTGAGCGATTTGTATTAATTCCTCTCGTGAATAATCTGGGAAATCAATATGATGTGCAACACGTGATGATAACCCGGGATTTGATCTATAGAAAGTCTTCATAGGTTCACTATAACCTGCAAAAATTAAAACGAGGTCTGTTCTCTTGTTTTCCATTACTTGCAGTAACATCTCAATAGCTTCACCACCATAGTCTTTTTCATTATTAGGCTTATATAAATAATAAGCTTCATCAATTAACAAAACACCACCCATAGCTTTTTCAAGAACTTCTTTTGTTTTCGGGGCTGTTTGACCAACAAACTGTGCAACTAAATCATCTCTACTAGCAACAATTAAATGACCACGAGTCAGATAACCTAAATTTTGTAATAATTCTGACATTCGTGAGGCCACGGTACTTTTTCCAGTTCCTGGACTACCAGTAAATGACATGTGAAGACCAGGATAATATTTACTTAATCCGAAGTCTTGTCTTATTTTATCCATAAAAAGAATTGCAGTTATTTCTGTTATTCTTTGTTTTACAGAGTCTAATCCAATTAAATCTTCATCTAATTTAGCTAAACTTTCAGTAATTTTATAAGTTTTCTTTAATTCTTGAATATCAATATTTTTTTCGTTACTCATAGAAAATAATTATTTATTAATTTTTTGAAATTTTACGAATCTTGTAGAATGAAATATTTTTCAAACTTCTTTTTTAATCTGTTAAAAAATTTTATTAAAAAACTTAAAATAATACTACAGATTGTTTATTTATTCTTGTATAAGAATCTCTAACTGCATGGCTTTGTAGCTCAGTGGTTAGAGCAGGGGACTCATAAGCCCAAGGTCGCAGGTTCAAGTCCAGCCAAAGCCATAAAATGTATCAGGGGAGATGGCTGAGTGGTCGAAAGCGGCAGATTGCTAATCTGTTGTACATTTTTATTTTTGTACCGAGGGTTCGAATCCCTCTCTCTCCTAAAGCCTAAAAAACTTTTTAAAAATTTCGATAACTTTATTTAAACTCCTTATAAAAAATTTTGGGATTGTAGCTTAATCGGTTAGAGTACCGCCCTGTCACGGCGGAAGTTGCGGGTTCGAGTCCCGTCAGTCCCGTTATCATATTAAATTAGTTGAGATTTGCAAATCTCAACTAATTTAAATTTAAAGTTTTATACAGATTCTTGAGGTCTAAAATCTATATCTTTTAAATCTGTATAAGATTGAACTTTTTTTCCAGTAGTCAAAAGTAATTTTTTATAATTTTCGTTATTTTCTAAATTAGCAAATGCTTCATTTACTATTTCGTTGAAAATAATATCTTCATCATCTTGTGACCTTGCAGTTTTTAACTTTTCTAAATATTTCTCCGTGTTATATAATTTCTCCATTTCTTGACGAACTTGATCAATTACAGGTGAATTAACATTTAGTTTACTTGTAGGAATAATTAATGATATTTGTTTGAAATCAGCTAATAAACTTCGAATTTCATAGCCATCTAGACATTCATTTTGAAGTAGTCTATTAGCTAATTTATCTAAAGCACGTCTGTTTTCTTTTAAGATTTTAAGAGCTTGAACATATGCATATTCTATATAAAACCTAACCATTCCATCTATCGCTGAAGCTAATGCATTAGAATAAGGTCTACCACCTGGACGTATCATTGCATCACTAGGTTGTTGGTATTCTAAAGCCACAGGACCTAATGGTGACATACCAAAATCAGTAACCATTTTTCGAGCTAATGAAGTAGCTTGTTGTATATCATCAGCTGCAATAGTAGTTACCTCAGCTTCTCCAAATACAATTCTTTCAGCTGCTCGACCAGCAAGTAATGTTATTAATCTTGATAATATTTGATGACGTGAATACATTGTTTCTTCACTCGAAACGTATGTTGTTGAAGATCTTGATCTACCTCTTGGAATAAGTGAAACTAATTCAACGGCATCATGATATTCTAGCAATGATGCACATAAAGCATGACCACTTTCATGATATGCTAAAACCCTTTTGTATCTGTTTTCTTCCATAGGGGGTTTTGGTAAACCTCCAGTTACTTTATCAAGTGCTTCATTAATGCGTTTCATAGTAATGAATTTATCTCCATAACGCGCAGTTAAAATTGCACTCTCATTCATGATATTAGCTAAGTCTGCACCAGAAAATCCTGATGTTCGTTTTGCTACAGTTGCTAAAGAAATGTTTTCATCAAGTTTTTTACCTTTTGCGTGTACATTTAAAATTGCTAATCTTGCAGTTGCATCTGGTAAACCTACAGTTAATTGACGGTCAAATCGACCAGGTCTCAATAAAGCAGCATCTAAGATATCTGCACGGTTTGTTGCGGCAATAACAATTACACCATTATTAGGTTCAAAACCATCCATTTCTGTTAAAAGTTGGTTTAATGTTTGTTCTCGTTCGTCGTTACCACCACCGACTCCAAATCCTCTTTGTCTTCCTACTGCATCAATTTCATCAATGAATACAATACAAGGAGTCTTTGCTTTTGCTCTTGCAAACAAATCACGTACACGTGAAGCACCGATACCTACAAATAATTCAACAAATTCAGATGCTGAACAATTAAAGAATGGTACTTTTGCTTCACCTGCAATAGCTTTTGCTAACATTGTTTTACCTGTTCCCGGAGGTCCTGATACTAAAATCCCTTTTGGTATTTTTGCACCTACACGATTATAACGTTCCGGTTTTTTTAAGAATGAAACAATTTCTTGAAACTCTTCTTTGACTTCATCAATACCAGCAACGTCATCAAAAGTAATCCCTGTTACAGGAGCATTATCATAACGTGCTCGTGTTTGGAAAAATTGTCTAAAACCAAAACGATTGAAAGGGTTATTATTGTTTTGATCTTCAGAGTCAAAATTAAATAAATCAAAATCATCAGTTAATTGGCTATATAGGTAATAAAATCCAATAATTAAACCGAAGATAATTGCTACTGTAAAGAAGTTTCCTGATAAAGACTCAAATAATTTTGTAGATTCTTCTACTGCATGAACATCAAAATTTATTTTTGATTCTTTTAATTTTCGAATTAACTTGACTTCTTTGTTTGGTATATTAACACCAAAACGTTCAGTTTTGTATCCTGATTCAGGTGTAGCAGCTTCTACTACAGCAAATTTTGAATTATCATAAAAATCTACTTTTTTTACCCATCCATTATCCACATATTCTAAAAAGCTTCCATATGTTATTATGGAACTTGGTGCTTGAGAAATAGTTACATTATCTTCCAACAAAAGTATTGGCGAAATAACATTTGTAAAATTGAGAACCATATTTATTATGCCTCCACGACTAATTTTTTAATGAGATTAGTTATTTACTTTCGATCATTTATTCATAAAAATTGTTTGATTTTATTCACCAATTATTGTTAATCTTTACTATGAAATAATAATAAGATTATTTCATAAATCTTTATATATATTATTTAATAGTTATTATACTAAATTTTTAAATTTTTAATCTTTAAAAATTTCTTCCGGTATAAAAGTTTTCTGTTTTTTTTTGTACTTTTGGTTAATATTTTGAATATAAAATAAATTATTTAGGAATCGAGTTCAATGACTATTAAAAAAGGATCTGTTGTTCGTATTAAAAGAAATGAATCTTATTGGTATAAAGAATATGGGACTGTTGTTACAGTAGATAATAGTCAAAAAGTACGTTATCCGGTTTTAGTACGTTTTGTAAAAGTAAACTATAGTGGAACTAATACTAGTAATTTTGGTTTCCATGAACTTGAAGAAGTTAATTCTGCTTCATAGTAGTAGAATGAAGTAAATTTTTTACTAGATCATTTTAAGACCCTTTTTAGGGTCCTAATAAATGATCTATACATAAGTATGTTTACAACCAACTTTTTTGATTATCGAGATAAACTACTCCAATCAACATCTACATCATTTAAAAGAAGAGATGAATTGTATATTTGAAGAATAATAATTAGAAAAACTAGGAAAAGAGCCATTACAGCACCCATAAGAGGTGTACTACCCCATCCTGGACCCACTTTTCCATATTCTGAGTTTAAAGGACGTAAAATAGCCCCCAGTTTTGTTTTAAAAGCCATTTGGAACTTTCTCCTTTCGTAATTAAATTAATAACTTTGAACAACTTTAATTAAAATAAAAAACTATTGATACAGAATTTATAAATAGAATACAAAAACTATTTTAAGCCAGTTGTAATATAATATCTTTAAACCCTTTGTTTTTTATTTTAAATTTAAATGTTTCCTAAGAATATTTTGAAATATGACTGATAATCAAGATACAGCCTTACTCTTAGTAACATTCATAGAATGTTTGTTAGTTGGTATTCTTGTTTATGCTCTTTATGTGGCATTTGGTCCACCTTCAGAACAATTACGTGATCCATTTGAAGAACACGAAGACTAAACAAGATTAGTGTACTGAATAAATCAGTACACTATTTATTTTATTTGCTAATAATGCGCGGTGGTTCACGAAAGAATACAGCAAAGAATAGAACCATTAAAGTTCCAATTAATAAAAAAGTGTATACAAGTGCTTCCATGTGTTATATCCTTTTGATTTAATTTTAAACCGTTTAAATAAATCCTTGTCTTCTTGTTGTTTCGTCACCAAGTTTTTGGAATACACCGAATTCTACTTGTTGAGTAATACTTGCATCAATACCTGTAAATACATCACGGAATAGTGTACGTGCACCATGCCATAAGTGACCAAGGAAGAAAATTAAAGCAAAGTTTGCGTGACCAAAAGTATACCATCCACGTGGACTACTTCTGAATACACCATCAGATTCTAAGCTAATTCTATCGAATTCAAAAACTTCACCTAGTTGTGCTTTACGCGCATATTTTTTAACTGTTGGTGCGTCTTTAAATGTTTGACCATTTAATTTACCACCGTAGAAGCTTACATTTACACCAACTTGTTCAATACTATATTTAGATTCTGCACGTCTGAACGGGATATCTGCACGAACAATTCCATCTTTGTCTAAAAGAATAACTGGGAAAGTTTCGAAGAAAGCAGGCATTCTTCGTACTGTTAATTCACGTCCTTCACGATCAGTGAAAGTAGGGTGTCCTAACCATGCTTCAGCGATACCATCACCTTTGTTCATAGGACCAGCACGGAATAAACCACCTTTTGCAGGGTTGTTTCCAATGTAGTCATAAAAGGCCAATTTATCTGGAATTCTAGACCAAGCTTGAGATTTAGAAAGACCTTCGGCAACAGAGTTTTCAACTCTTCTTTCAATTTCTTGTTGGAAGTAGCCGCTATCCCATTGGTATCTTGTTGGACCAAATAATTCAATTGGAGTAGTTGCAGAACCATACCACATTGTTCCAGAAGTTACAAATGCTGCAAAGAAAACAGCAGCAATACTACTTGAAAGAACAGTTTCGATGTTCCCCATACGTAATCCACGATATAAACGTTGAGGTGGTCTTACAATAATATGGAAGAATCCAGCTAAAATACCAAATGTTCCTGCTGCGATATGATGAGCTGCAACACCACCTGGATTGAATGGATTGAAACCATCAGGACCCCAAGTAGGAGCTACACCTTGAACTTTTCCTGTTAATCCATAAGCATCCGATAACCAAATACCAGGTCCAAAGAATCCTGTAACGTGGAAAGCACCAAAACCTAAACAAAGTAATCCTGATAGGAATAAGTGAATACCGAAAACTTTCGGTAAATCTAATGAAATTTCATCAGATCTTTCGATGTTAAAGATGTCTAAATCCCAGTAAACCCAGTGCCAAATTGCAGCAAGGAATAGTAATCCAGAAAGAACGATGTGTGTTAAAGCTACACCTTCAAAACTCCAGATACCTGGACTAGAAGAGCTTTCACCTGTAATACTCCATCCTCCCCATGAATCAGTTACACCTAAACGTGTCATGAAAGGCATTACAAACATACCTTGTCGCCACATTGGGTTTAAGATTGGGTCAGAAGGGTCAAAAATTGCAAGTTCATAAAGAGCCATAGAACCTGCCCAACCTGAAACAAGGGCAGTGTGCATTATATGTACTGCTAATAATCGACCAGGGTCATTTAATACTACCGTATGGACACGATACCAAGGTAATGCCATGTTAGTTATTCTCCATTTTTAATATTTGACTTTCTTGCAAAAAGAAGGATAATTTAAATGATTACATGTGTATCATAATTATACTATATAAATTTAATAAGTTTTTATTGATTTGTTAATTTAAATATTTTATTTTTTAAACAAAATACATTTACTAAATAACAAAACTAAGTATAATCAAAAACAACATCCGATAATAAGGTGAAGAATTTTAGAAAAAACTAAAAAAAAACCCAAATATGGCAAACAGCTATCTTGTTAAATTAGTGTATCCAACAGATAAAGACGACCAAAAACGTTTTATCAAATGTTTTGAAGATGAGTATATTTTAGATGCAGCTGAAGAAAATGGTTTTGAACTTCCTTACTCATGTCGTTCAGGGTCATGTTCAACATGTGCAGGTAAAGTTGTAAATGGTTCTATTGATCAATCTGAACAATCTTTCTTAGAAGATGAACAAATTAACCAAGGTTACATCTTAACATGTGTAGCTTATCCACTTTCGGATTGTGAAATTTTAACTAACCAAGAAGATGAACTTTATTAATTTTTAATAAGTTCGCTTTTTTACTATGTGGATAAAAAAATATCCACATAGTAATATTATATTTTTATGATGATAGTTCATCCTTGAAAAAAACTGAAATTTCTACACCAGGTGGGAATGATAATAAACCAAGTAAATTGACATAATTTTTTTGTGGAACTTCAAGATCGAAAATCCATTTATGTCTTCGAATTTCAAATTGTTCTTGTGAATGTTTATCAATGTGTGGTGAACGAATTAAAGAATAATATCTTTTTTTTACTGGAAGACGTATTGGGCCTTTTAATACAGTTTGCATTCCATAAATTGCATCAAGACGTTGAAGTTCTTGTTGAATTATGAAGGCACTAATATTTAAAACCTTTGAATTATAAGCCTTTAGTAAAATTCTAAATCCTATTTTTGTTTTTGTATTTGGTACCATGAATCTCCTAATTTAATTGTTATTGAAGACTTTACAAGGCATTACTCTAATATTTTTGATACTACACCAGCACCAATAGTTCTACCACCTTCACGAATAGCAAATCTCATTCCTGCTTCAATAGCAATAGGTGAAATTAACTCAGCTGTCATACGAATTCTATCACCAGGAATTACCATTTCAGCTTTTGCACCATCGTCAGCAGTGAAGTCAGTAATATTACCTGTTACATCTGTTGTTCTTACATAAAACTGTGGACGGTAACCTGGTAAAAATGGTGTATGTCTACCACCTTCTTCTTTTTTAAGAACATAAACCTCAGCTTCGAATCGACGATGTGGTTTAATAGTTCCTGGTTTAGCTAAAACCATACCACGTTGGATATCTGTTTTTTGCACACCACGTAATAATATACCAATGTTGTCACCTGCAAAACCTTCATCTAATGTTTTTTGGAACATTTCTAAACCTGTAACAGTTGTAGATTTAGTTTCAGTAATACCAACGATTTCAATTGTTTCACCAACTTTAACTTTACCACGTTCAATTCTTCCTGTTGCAACTGTCCCACGTCCAGTGATTGAAAATACATCCTCAACTGCCATAAGGAAAGTTTTATCTACATCTCTTTCTGGTGTTGGAATATACGAGTCAACAGCATCCATTAATTCGAAGATTTTATCAACCCAATTATTTTCACCACGGCTTTTTACACTATTTGATGTTACAGCTTCTAATGCTAATAGTGCAGATCCAGCAACAAAAGGAATTTCATCGCCTGGGAAGTCATATGTTGAAAGTAATTCACGTACTTCTAATTCAACTAACTCAAGTAATTCTTCGTCATCTACTTGATCAGCTTTATTTAAGAAAACTACAATATGTGGAACACCTACTTGTTTTGCTAAAAGAATATGTTCACGAGTTTGTGGCATTGGTCCATCAGCTGCGGAAACTACTAAAATAGCACCATCCATCTGAGCTGCACCTGTGATCATGTTTTTTACATAGTCAGCATGGCCTGGACAATCTACGTGGGCATAATGACGATTTTCTGTTTCATACTCTACGTGTGCTGTATTAATTGTAATACCACGTGCTTTTTCTTCTGGAGCAGCATCAATCTCATCATATTTTTTTGCTTTTGCTTTTCCTAATAATGAAAGTACAGTTGTAATTGCTGCTGTTAAAGTTGTTTTACCATGATCCACGTGACCAATTGTTCCAATATTTACATGTGGTTTAGTACGTTCAAATTTTTCACGAGCCATAAAAATAATCCTTTAATTAGTTTTTTTATTTAAGTAATATATTTAATTTATACTTTAGTTTTCTATTTTCTTGCTTTAAAATAGCTAAATGCTTTATTAGCTTCAGCCATGCGATGAACTTCTTCGCGTCTTCTTATAGAACTTCCAATACCTTTTGATGCGTCCATTAATTCACGAGCAAGTTTGAATGACATATTCTTTCCTGCTCTTTCTCGTGAATAACGAAGTAACCACTTTAGAGCTAAATTTGTTGCTCTAAGTCTTTTTACTTCTATAGGTACTTGATAAGTAGCTCCACCTATACGTTTAGGTTTTAACTCAACTATAGGACTAACATTCTGTACTGCTTTTTCTAATGTAATTAAACCATCAGTGTTTGTTTTTTCACTAATTAACTCTAAAGCTTTGTATACAATACGATCTGCAAGTTTCTTTTTACCGTTTTTTAATACACGTAAGCTAAGTAAACTAACTAGGTAACTATTATAAACTGAATCCGCACCTGGTAATCTTTTTCGGCTTCTTTTTCTTCTTGACATAATTAAAATTTATCAAAATCTATTTTTTTCTTGCTTTACGAGCACCGTATTTTGATCTACCGTTTGTTCGTTTAGTAACACCTACTGTATCTAATGCACCACGTATTACTCTATAACGAACACCTGGAAGATCTTTAACACGCCCACCTCTTATTAACACAACAGAGTGTTCTTGAAGATTATGGCCTTCACCTGGGATATGAGCTGTTACTTCAAATCCTGATGTTAATCTTATCCTAGCAACTTTTCTCATTGCAGAGTTTGGTTTTTTCGGAGTTACAATATAAACACGAGTACAAACCCCACGTCTTTGAGGACAAGCTTTTAAAGCACCAGCTTTACTTTTTTTCTTTAAAATTTGTCTTTCGTTTCTAATTAATTGTTGAACTGTTGGCATTTATTTATTATCCTCCATTTCAGATTCAATATTATATTTTTTTAAGAATCTTTCAACACGTCCTTCAGTATCAATAATTTTTTGTGATCCTGTGAAGAAAGGATGATTACCAGACCAAATATCAACGTGTAATTCAGGTTTTGTTGATGCTATAGTCATAATTTGTTTACCATCGCAATAAACTTTGGTTGTAGGAAACCATTTTGGATGAATAAGTTTTTTTATCATAATGTTATACCAATTTTTTTGTATTAACGTTTAGAATATTGTGGTGCTTTACGAGCTTTTTTAAGCCCATATTTTTTTCGTTCCTTAATTCTTGTATCACGTCTTAATAAACCAAGAGTTTTTAATTTTGGTCTTCTCGTTGTATCTAATTTAATTAGGGCACGACTAACAGCTAATTGAATAGCTTCTGTCTGACCTGTTAAACCACCACCAGATACTTGTGCATAAACATCATAAGATTGATCAGCATCAAAAAGTTTTAAAGGGTTTTTACAAATTAGTAATGATTCTGGTGAAGAATTAAAATAAGTCGTTGCTAGAACACCGTTTATGTACAAGTTACCATTTCCAGAAGTTATTTTAACCCTTGCACTTGAACATTTTCGACGTCCAATACCTACAGCGACAAGTTCTTGTTCTTTTGTCATAAATTTTTAGTTTAAGTATTTAATGTAATTAGTTTTGGCTGTTGAGAAGTATGGGGATGTTGAATATCTTTATAAACCTTTAACCTTTTACTTAGATTAGATTTAGCAAAACCATTTGGAAGCATTCGTTTTATAGAAAGTTCTAATAATTTTTCTGGATTTTTGTCACTTAATTCTGAAAACGATCGTGTTCTAAGTTCACCAGGTTTTCCTGTGTGAGAATAATAAAACTTTTGTGTTGCTTTTTTACCTGTTACTTTGATTTTTGATGCGTTAATAATAATAACATAGGTTTTGCTGTCAGAACCAGGAGTATATGTCACTTGTGTTTTACCTTGTAATAAATTTGCAACTTGAGTAGATAACCTACCTAAAGTTTGATCAGCAGCATCAACCAAAAACCATGTTATCGATTTATTTTTTGATAATGGTATAAATGTATTAATCATAATATTTGTTTAAATAATTTCATTTAAAAAAATTAAAAATATCGGTTTTTAAATTTTTTTAAAACCAATTTGAATTTTTTAAAATTTTTTAGAACCTAAAGATGAAGGAATCAAATCCCAGTTAATTTTCTTAGAATTTATTAGATATAACCCAAAGTTTTTTATCGATGATTCTATTGTTTTAAATTCATCTTGAGTTAAACCAATGTTTTTAAAGAATGATACTGGAATACTTATAAGATTTTCAAGACTAACAAAACCTTGCCGCCTTAAAAACAATTCTAATTTTGGTGGAAGCGAAAGATGACGAATATCAAAATTTTTAATTATCTCATTAATATAAATTTGAGAAATATTAGATCGAATTTTTGTCATTTTCGTTTTAAACGTAGTTTTTTCTACATTTAAGAACAAATTATTTTCACTAGCAAAAAGATGAGGTAATGTATCAAAAATAATTAAATCATTTCTTAATTCATTAGCAGCAAATTGAATTGCTTCAACAGGTTCTATTGCACCCCGACTAACGAGCACAAACTGAAGAAACTCGTCTGTATCCGTTATTCCATATTCAACTAATTTTTCGTACTCTGAAACAGAAGATTTTGTTGTTTGCGTTACTTCAAAACTACAAGACTGTATAGAAGAATATATTGGATCTACTAAAATTATATCAATTGGAACATTTTGTGATTTAAAAGTTAAATCGTTTTTATTTGATTCATCAGATAAGAACTTCCCATTTTCTAATTTTTTGGAAGTTTTATTAATAATTGGTCCTGGTGAACTAACTTTTTTTGCAGACAACAAATTATCGTCTTTTGTTAATTCCTCTCGGTTGTTATCTAAAACTATTTCTGAAGAATCACCTTTAGGGAATAAAATTTTTAATAAGTTTTTTGGAACTTTTATTTTATTCTCTTGTTCTTGAAAATAATTAGTTTGAGTAAAGTCAAGAGGATTTATTGGGTTTATTTGATTTATACCTTGATTCATTGTTGGTGAACTTATGATAATAGAAAGATCTAATGTATAAGATTCATTCAACGTACAAATGTATTGATAAGGATTTACTATTTTTAAACCTTCTTGTACTAATATGTCTTGTGCTGTGATTATTGCAGGACCTTTTTTTCGAATACGTGCAACTCCCATATAAGGGAAAAAAGAAGACTTTATTGTAACTTTTTGAAGATTTAAAGATAACTCAAATAAATCTTCTCGTAATGAATTTCCGTTATACAAATTACCAAAAGCACTTGTAATAGAAACTGTTTCTGATAAAGATAGTAGTGTTCTTCTAAGAGCAGAACCAATCGTACTAGCCATACTTTTTTTAAATGGTCCTATTTGAAATTGAAAAGCAATATGACCAGTACGATTATCTGTGCTTCTTTTTTGAAGCTCTATTTTTAATCTTTTATCTGATTTTATGGTTAATTTAGTCATTAAACAATCCTTAGTTTAATTTAATAAAATATAACTATATACGACGTCTCTTCGGAGCTCTACATCCATTATGTGGAACACCTGTTTTATCTTCTATAGATATAATTTCTAATCCTGTAGAGTGAATACCTTTTATAGCAATTTCACGTCCATTTCCTGGACCATTTAAGATAACTCCAACTTTTCTAATCCCCAGTTTTAAAGCTTTTGCACTCGCATTTTTTGCAGCCATTTGAGCAGCATACTGAGTTTTTTTTCTACTGCCTTTAAATCCACTACTACCTGCGGATGCCCAAGTGATCACATTTCCTTTTGGGTCTGTTATAGAAATAATTGTATTATTAAATGTGGAATGTATACAAGCGAATCCTAGGGAGAGATTTATTTTTTTCTTTCCTTTTTGAATTTTTTGAGTCATAAATTTAATCGTTTTATTAATTTAGGAAATTATTACTAATTTTAGAATGCTATTTACAATAACTTGCATTTAGCGTTTAGATTTAGGTGCTGTACGCTTGCGAGTTTGAGCATTTGTTCGAGTTCTTTGGCCTCTTAAAGGTAAACTCTGAATATGTCTACGTCCACGATAACAATTTATTTCAATTAATCGTTTTATATTTAACGCAACTAAACGTTTTAAATCACTTTCAGTTGTATAATTTCTTTCAATTAGGTCACGAAGTTTACTGATATCTGTATCAGCTAATAACTTTGTTTTTGTCTCGGGATCGATGTTTGTTGTACTAAGGATTTCATTCGCCCGAGTATGACCAATTCCATAAATATAGGTTAGGCTAATTTTTATTGCTTTGTTATCAGGTAGATCGACTCCTGCTATTCTTACCATATTTCTCCTTTTGGTTTATTACCCTTGTCTTTGTTTGTGCTTTGGATTTTTACAAATAACGCGTATTTTTCCTGCTCTTCTGATTAATCTACATTTTTCACAAATTTTTTTTACTGAAGGACGAACTTTCATAATAGCTAAATTTTTGTATTATTTTCTTGTAATTTTTCTGAGGTTGAATATGAAAATCCGAAAACTCTATCATCAAGATCATGTAATGTTCCAAATAAAATCATTAATGAACTAAGATTAGCCCTTAAATTTATTGCTGGATAATACATACCTAAAATTTCGGAAAGAGCAACTAATGCTGCTAACAATATACCACCTCCGATATATGTTTTTTTTAGAATACGATCTAAATACTCTTTTACAGTTTCATTACTAGATTTTGTTAATATAGTAACATTCATTGTATTTAATTCTTTTGCTACTTTGTCACTATCAACCTGAAGTTTTGATGAGTAATAGCTGAAAACAACAATTAATACAAATCGAACTATATTTATAAATCCTGAAAATAGAAGTGCATATTTACTTATAAATGTTAATCCACCAAGGTTCGACAAAAATAATCGAATTAATGATTCTGTCGATACCAAAGCCATTACTGCACCAGGATTTACTGTAAATGAAATAGTACTGGATTGGAGTTGTTTAGAATATGCTTGTCTCGACGATCTGATCGGGAAATTGATTGTGGATCTTGAGAAAAATATTGCAAATGCTGAAACTAGAATCAAGTAAAAAATAAAGATGATAAAAGGTTCATTGTTTGCAACCCTAGCCTGCGAAAAAAGTCTAAACAAATCATCAATTATACTTGTTAGTAGTAATACAACAACTGATCCACTAAGTGAAAAAACTTCTGATATCCATTCGCTAACCCAAATGAGTATTAATGCTCCTGTAATCAATGTTATTCCTAGTAAACAAGTACTTACAAAAGTATAAGAATACATTGCTGGGGCAAGTGCTTTTACTTTTGTAATTGCTGTAATAATTGCAATTCCAACGCTTATATATTTAATTTGCTTCTGAATTTTTGTTTGTTTATTAAATTCATCATCATCATTTAAATTTATAAGTTGTGCTAGAATTGAAGCCTGGATAAATGGTAAAATTCCAAGCTCGAGTAATCCAGGTTGATTTGATGATGGTAGTAAAGAATAATCAATACCTGGTAATGGAGTACGTGATAGTACTCTTAATCCAATACCTACAAATATTAGCGAAATAAGCTTTTTTTGAGATGATTTTTCAAGTTCAGACGGATCAAAAATATAACGTCTTAAAATACTTCTCAAATCTTTCACTTTTAACTACCTTTAGTTTTTTGTTTAGGTTTACGGATTGTTTTTTTTGTTAATTTTTTATCTAAGTTTACTGTTTTTTCTTTTTTACTAGATAACAGTGAAGGTTTGTTTTTTAGTTCAGATCTTTGTTGGTTATCTGTATTTGAATTTTCATCTTTAAAAGCTATTCGTCCAGTAATTGCTTCTAGACTAATACCTCTTAGACTAGCAGTCGTTGTAATAAATCTTAAATTTTTTAGTGATAATACAGTTGCTTTTGCATTGTTTATCTTATTTTTAGATCTTATTTGTTTTGCTAAAATGTTTTTAATTCCAGCCAATTCCAAAACTGCACGAATTGCTCCACCCGCAATTACACCTGAACCTGGTGCTGCCGGTCTAAGAACAACTTTCGATGCACCATAAGAGGCTTCACTTTTATGTGGAATTGTTTTAGTTTGTGTCATAGGAATTCTTATCCGATTTTGAATTGCTCTATATTGACCTTTTTTAATAGCATTTAATACTTGACTAGCTTTGCCAATTCCAATTCCAACTGTACCATTTTGGTTTCCTACAACAACTAGTGCTCGAAAACTTAAGGTTTTTCCACCTTTATTTACTTTACAAACTCGTCTAATTTCTACAACTTTGTGATCAATACCTTTTTTGTCTACACGTTTCATGACCGCTTAATTCCTTTTTTGAATAAGATTTTAAAATTCTAAGCCGCCATCTCTTGCACCTTGGGCAAAAGCTTCAATTCTTCCATGATAAGGCTTGAATCGACGATCTAAAACAACTTGAACTAGATTATTCTTTATTAAAGCTTCAGCAAGTTTTTTTCCTATAATACGTGCTGCTTCAGAGTTTTGGCCTGTTTTAATTAAATCTCTAACTGAAGTATCAAGTGTAGATAAAGAAAAAAGTGTTTTTGAGTTTTGATCATCAATTACTTGCGCATAAAAATGACGATTTGAGCGAAATACTGCTAAACGTGGTCTATTAGGACTTCCTTTTATTCGTTTCATGACTATTTACTTGACTTCCCTACTTTTCTTTGAATTATTTCTCCTCGATACATTATTCCTTTACCTTTATAAGGTTCAGGTGGTCTTACAAATCTAATTTGTTGAGCAATTAGTCCTACTTTTTCTTTGTCAACTCCTTCAACCTTTACTGTAGTGTTACCATCAACAGAAATCTTAATCCCAGGAGGAGGAGCAATTTTTACTGGATGTGTATAACCAACTGTTAGATTTAAAACACCTTTATCTACTGATGCTCGGTAACCAACACCTTTTAAATCTAAAACTTTATTAAAACCTTGAGATACACCAATTAACATATTAGATACAAGTGAACGAATTAGTCCATGTAGAGCTCTAGATAATCGGTTTTCTGACTTACATAATACTTGTAGTGTATTATCATCCTTTTTAATAATTTCTAATGAATCAGGAATGATTTGGGTTAATTCTCCTTTTGGACCTTTTACAAAGATACTAGATTCATTAATTTTTACTTCAACTTGTTTCGGAATATTAAGACTTTGTTTGCCTATTCTTGACATAGAATTTTCCTTACCATATATAACAAATAAGTTCACCACCAATTCCAAGTTTTTTAGCTTGTAAACTTGTTAATATTCCTTGAGATGTTGAAAGTAAGGCTAAGCCTTGACCACCAAGAACTAAAGGAATTTGTCTTTTTCTAACATAAACTCTTAAACCAGGTTTACTTACTCTTTTTAATCCACGAATTATTGGTTTTTTCGATTCATTCTCATATTTTAAATAAATGAAAATGTATCTTTTTCCTTCTTTGATAACTGTTTCAAACTGTCTAATAAATCCTTCTGATTTCAATAATCGGCAAATTCGATAATTAATTCTAGTAGAATTCACTTTTACAACTTGATGTCCAACAGAATTACCATTTCTAATCCTTGTTAACATGTCTGATATTGTATCTATTGTCATGTTTTAATTATCCTTTATTCTCTGGTTTGAAAGGAAATCCAAATTCTTGAAGTAAAGTGCGTGCTTCATCTTGAGTTTTCGCACTTGTTACTATTGAAATTGTATAACCTCTTACTTGATCAATCATGTTGTAATCAATTTCAGGAAAGACTAATTGTTCTCTTATTCCCAAGTTATAATTCCCGTGTTCGTCAAATCCATTAGGATTTAAACCACGAAAATCTCTAATCCTTGGTAGCACAAGATTAATTAGTTTTTCTAAAAAAGCGTACATAAAATCATTTCTAAGTGTAACAGTTACACCTAGATCCATGCCTTCACGTGTTTTAAATCCAGCAATAGAATTTTTTGCTTTAGTAACAATTGGCTGTTGACCTGTAATAAATCTTATCTCTTCAACAGTCTTTTGTAAGATCATTCGGTTTTGAGCTCCTAAACCTAATCCACGGTTAATCTGTATTTTTAACAGTTTAGGAATTTGATGATCGTTCTTATAAGAAAACTTGTTTTTTAGACTTGATTTAATACGGCTCTGATAAATTTTTTTATACTCATGCGTCATAGGTTAATCTAATTTAATCGGAATTAAAAATGGTTTAAACAACTTCAAATGCAAGGGATGCAATTTTAACAAAATTTTTTTCTCGAATCTCACGTGCTACAGGTCCGAACACACGAGTTCCACGAGGATTATTGTCCAAATTGATTATAACCGCAGCATTATCATCAAATTGTAATGCAGTACCATCATTTCTTTGAATTAGGTGTTTTGTTCTAACAATAACTGCTCTTACAATATCTGATCGTTTGATAGGCATATTAGGAATAGCTTCTTTAACTACACCTATAATAACATCTCCTATCTTACCGTAGCGCCGATTACTTCCCAAAACTTTAATACACATTATTTTTTTTGCACCTGTATTATCAACAACATTTAAATAGCTTTGTGGTTGAATCATAATTACTTATCTCCTTCTTGTACACCTTGTGACGAAAGAATTTTTTCTAGTGTCCAACGTTTTAGTTTGCTTAATGGACGTGATTGTAACATGACAACTCTGTCACCAATTTTTGCTTTATTCTCTTCATCATGTACTAAATATCTCTTTGTGCGAACCATAATTTTGGCATATCGCGGGTGTCGAAACTTATTTTCGACAAGAACTACAATTGTTTTTTGCATTTTTGTGCTTACAACAATACCAATTTTTTCTTTCAATCCCATTTTTTAGAGGTTCCTTGATTTTAAGTTTGAAATCTTTAATTAAGTGAAAAATTTATTTTTTTTTTACACCCTTTTTTAATGGAGTTTGATAATTTTGTCTTTGAAACGTTAAAAGTTGAGCAAGTTGATGTTTTGTTGACTTTATTAAGTGTGGTGATTTATTAGAAAAATTTGCATTTTGAATTCGAAGATATAAAAGCTCCTTTTTTAGAACTAAAATTTTTTCTTCAATTTCAGAACTTGATAAATTTTTTAAAACATCATATTTTGGTAAACTCATTTTTCCTCCTGTTTAGTTATAAATTTTGTTTTAATAGGAAGTTTATAAGCAGCCATTTTAAGAGCTTGACTTGCAATACTTTCTGGAACACCACTTAATTCAAATAAAACTTTTCCTGGTTTAACTACTGAAACCCAATATTGAGGAGCACCTTTACCAGACCCCATTCTTGATTCTTCAGCTCGTGCAGTTACTGGTTTATCAGGAAAAACCATAATCCATAGTTTTCCACCACGTTTTGTATAACGTGTAATTGTACGTCTAGTAGCTTCAATCTGACGCGCTGTTAGCCATACAGGTTCTTGGGCTTGTAAACCGAAATCACCAAAAACTAGATGTTTTTTCTGTATAGTTTTACCACGTAATCTACCACGTTGTTGTTTACGAAATTTTGTTCTTTTTGGACTTAGCATTTTCTTTTATAGGTTTGTTTTAGAATACAATTAATAATCTAGTCTGATAATGATTAATTTATAAATCTTAATTAACCTTTACAAACCCAAACTTTGATACCTAAAATACCGTAAATTGTTTGTGCTCTTTCACAAGCATAACCAACTTTTGCTTTAATTGTATGTAAAGGTACTTTTCCTTCCCTTACCCACTCTGTTCTAGCAATTTCAGCACCATTTAATCTTCCAGCAACTTGAATTTTTATACCTCGATGTTTTGCATCTAAGCGCGCTTTTTTTGCTCCTTTTTTAAAATCGTCAAGTATCTTTCGTGTTGCACGTCTGAATGGCATACGTTTTTCTAATTTTTTAGCAATAGATTGAGCTAATAAATTCGGTTCTAATAACGGGTGCTTTATTTTATTAATTACTAAAACTAGTTTTTTATTACCAAGATATTGTGTTAATACCTTAGATAATTCTTTCGAGTAAGAATTGTTTTTTAAATCGTTAATTAGAAGATCAGGATTAGTTGTATTGATGTGTAGATGAATTTGATCACGAGTCGGTGGTTGCATAATCAAAAGATTATAACGATCAGCCGTTTCGTCTATTTGTTTTTTATCTAGTTCTACTAATATATTTGTCCAGATCTGACGAAGTTCATTATCAACCTGTAATTGTTGAGAATAGTTTGATGGTTTTGCATACCATCTTGATTTATGCTCTTCAGTAATACCTAATCTGAAACCAATTGGATGAACTTTTTGACCCACACTATTTCTCCTTTATTAATCAAGAATTTTTATTATTTTTCCATTTTGATAATTTTTGATCGATAGAATATGCGATAAAATCATCATTAAAATTAGTTTCGTACTTTGAGAAAGTTGAACGAACTGAAATTGAAATATGTGAAGTATATTTTTTAATCGGATACGCACGACCTTTTGCTCTTGGTCTTATACGTTTTAAAATAGGGCCTTTATCTACATAACCTTCACATACTTGAAGATAAGACTCTGGAATAAAATTGTTTTTTATAGCGTTGGAACCTGCAGATTTTAATACTTTTGCAATCGGATGACATGCTCTATAAGGTAAGAATCGTAATAGAATTAATGCTTCTTCGTATGAACAACCTATAATTTGTTTTAATACACGTCTAACCTTTAAAGGTGACATACGAATCATTCGAGCAGTAGCTTTAGAATAAGATGTTTCAGAGCGCTCTTTAATTTGTTTTAAAGCTCTATGACTTAATGTTTTTAATTTAGGTGCACGTTTAAAATTCATGGAATTTCTCCTAATATACTCCAAATGAGATATGCTCTTTATTTGCGACGAGCTTTTCTATCATTGGTTTTTAATTTTTTATGTGAACGGAATGTTCTTGTTGGTACAAATTCGCCTAGACGATGACCAATTAATTGATCAGATATAAATAATGGTACATGTTGACGACCATTGTAAACGGCAATAGTACATCCAACCATTGTTGGTAAAATTACAGAAGCACGAGACCAAGTTTTAATAGTTTCATTACTTCCATCTTGTTTAACTTTATTTACTTTTTTTAACAGATGATGCGCCACAAATGGAACTTTCCAAGTAGATCGATTCATACTAGATTAAATTTCCTTTTTTATTAAATTCTAAGGTCGCTTACGAATAATAAATATAGAAGTAGACTTTTTACGAGTTCGTGTTTTTACACCAAGAGCTGGTTTACCCCACGGTGTACAAGGGTGTTTTCTACCAATTGGCGATCTACCTTCACCACCACCATGTGGGTGATCACAAGGGTTCATTACAACACCGCGAACTGTTGGTCTTCGTCCAAGCCATCTGCTTCGACCAGCTTTTCCTATAGTAAAGTTCATTTCAGATGTGTTTCCTACACGTCCAATTGTAGCATAACACTCTTTTCTCACTAAACGAACTTCTTTCGATGGTAATTTCAATGTTACAAAATCACCTTCTTTAGCTAAAATTTTGGCTGAAGTTCCTGCTGAACGAGCTAGTTGTGCACCACGAGAAGGATATAATTCAACGTTATGTACTTCATAACCTAAAGGTATATTTTCAAGAGGTAAAGCATTTCCAATATTTAAACTAGAGTTCGGACCTGATTCAACGAGATTCCCTGATGTTAAATTATCAGGTTGAATAATATATCTTTTCTCACCATCTTCATATGCTACAAGTGCAATTCTAGCATTACGATTCGGGTCATATTGAACACTAATTACTTTACCGCGAATATTGAACTTGTTGCGTTTAAAATCAATAAGTCTATAACGGCGTTTATGTCCACCACCACGATGACGAATTGTTATTCGTCCTTTATTATTTCTCCCTTGCGCTGAATGAAATTTCACTAATAATCGTTTTTCTGGTTTTTGCGAACCTGTCAATTCTTTAAAATCAGATCGAATTGAGTGTCTAGTACTTGGAGTATATGGCTTAAAAAATCGAATTCCCATAATTTTTTAAATTCCTAAAGTTGATTTTTCCATTCCAAAAAATTCTAAGTTATAACCAGGAGCTAATTTAATAATTGCTTTCTTGTATCTTGGTTTATAACCTTCAATTCCTTTTCGGCGAACTTTTTTCCTTGGTAGTGTCATTGTATTAACACTAGAAACTTTTACGCTAAAAACGTATTCAAAAGCTTTTTTTATTGTTTGTTTATCAGTTTTTGATTCAACAACAAATATGTATTGATTTTTACTGTCTAAAAGGTTTGCTTTTTCAGTAATTAGAGGATATTTTAAAATATCTATCCATTCTGATTCTTGCGTTTTAGAAAGTTTAATTACTTCGTTTAATTTTGTAGTTGCTACTTCCATAATATTTTGAGTCTTAAAATTTAAATACTATTTCTTCCATAACAAATCTTTATTTGTTAGTTCGTGAATAGCACAAGGAGTTATTAGAATAGAATCAGATTTAACAATATGATCAAAACGTAAATCACTAACTCTTTTTAAACAAACATTTTCAATATTTTTAATTGAGTTTAAATATGTAGATTGTTTAAGTAATTTAAAACCAAATTCGCTAACAACTAAAAGTTTTGATTCTTTGTTTAAGTTTTCAGTTTTTAATGTTTGACAAATATTGTTTAAGTTATCATAAGTAAATTTAGTTTTACTTACATTTGTATTATTTTTGCTTAAGGTTACTGGAACAACTTGATTTTGTTTTACATATAATAAGCTTCTAATTGCTTTATCATACTCACGATGATTGACTTTAATTGATAGTTTTTTCGGTTTAGGTCCAAAACTAACACCACCACCTCGCCATAACGGAGAACGTATTGATCCAGCACGTGCTCGGCCTCTTCCTTTCTGTGGCCACGGTTTTTTCCCACCACCTCGAACTTCAGATTTTGTTTTAGTTGAAGCAGTATGTAACCAATTTTTTTTACGGTATAGACAAAAAACTTTATGGATTAAATAATTAGCATTAGAAACATCTGAATTTAACTTATTAATTGTTTTAAGTCGTCGAAAAATAAATTCTTTTTCGAGAGATGAAGCTAAGGTTATTCCATAATCTGGATATAGAGCTAATGAACTTAAATTTTTTTCTTTGTTCATAATAGATTTGTAAATATTTATAAGCAAGGTATAAGGTTTAATAAGTTTCCTGTTTTTCCTGGTACAGAACCTTTTACAACGAGTACATTTTCATTTGTATCAATTCTTAAAATAGGTAAACGTTTTATTGTTACAGGTTTTCCACCTAATCTACCCGCCATTCGTTTACCAGGAAAAACACGTCCAGGTGTTGTACCTGCACCAATAGAACCGGGAGCACGATGATTTTTAGAACCGTGTGACATTGGTCCACGTCCGAATTTATATCGTTTTACTGTTCCACTAAAACCTTTACCAATACTTTTTCCTTTGATACTTACGTATTGTCCTGATTGAAAATTTGTAATATCAAATTTTTGTCCTGTTTGAAAATCTTCAGGTTTTTCAATGTAGTATTCGCGAAGGTGTTGGCAATTTGTTATGCCTGATTTCGCCAAATGACCTTTCATTGGTAAGTTCGCTGGTTTATCCGTATCAAAACCGAATCCTAATTGCACTGCATTGTAACCATCTTTATCTACAGTTTTAATCTGCGTTACAATACAAGGCCCGACCTTTATCAAAGTAACAGGAATACAAACATTTTTTTCATCAAATATTTGTGTCATCCCTACTTTTACTCCAATACTTCCAATTGACACAATAAGAAATTATTCAACTATATAAACTATATGTGTTAAAGTTTAATCAAATTTAAATTTAAAAGTTGTAGTCAAGAATACTTAATTTTGTAAAAAGAGTCCATACGCATTAACTAGTTCCATAAAAAATTTATTGTAAATATTTAAAATATTTTTATAATTACTTAGTAACTCATAAATAAACAAAAATATTATTTAACAAGAATACTTCGAAAATTAGGAATTAACTAAATAAAAATGTCAAAAGTTATAGGTATAGATTTAGGTACAACAAACTCTGTTGTATCTGTTGTACAAGCTGGTTCACCAGTTGTTATTCCAAATGCAGAAGGTAACAGAACAACACCTTCTGTTGTTGCGTATGCTTTAAAAACAAAAGAACTAATTGTTGGTGCTATGGCTAAACGACAATCAGTAATGAACCCAGAAAATACTTTTTATTCAATTAAACGATTTATTGGATGTAAATCGAATGAAATTCGTGAAGAATCAAAAAATGTATCTTACAAAGTTACTGAAGACGAACGTCAAAATGTACGAATATATTCGCCGCTATTAGATAAATCATTTAGTCCCGAAGAAATATCATCTCATGTATTAAAAAAACTTGCATCTGATGCTAGTAAATATGTAAATGAAACAGTTTCAAAAGCTGTAGTTACAGTTCCAGCATATTTTAACGATTCACAACGTCAAGCAACGAAAGATTCTGGAAAAATCGCTGGACTTGAAGTATTAAGAATTATTAATGAACCAACAGCAGCTGCATTAGCTTACGGCTTAGATAAAAAAGCAAATGAAACTATCTTAATTTTTGACTTAGGTGGTGGTACTTTTGATGTATCAATTTTAGAAGTGGGTGATGGTGTTTTTGAAGTTTTAGCTACAGCTGGTGATAGTCATTTAGGAGGGGATGATTTTGATTATGCTTTAATGAATTATATTAGAAGCGATTTTGAAGCTAAAGAGGGAATAAAATTAGATAATAAGAACCCACGTGACAATCAGGCTATACAAAGAATTTTAGAAGCAGCAGAAAAAGCTAAAATTGAATTATCTCAACTTTTAGAAACAACTGTTAATCTGCCTTATTTATTAGTTACTGAAAATGGTCCAAAACACATTGATATTACAATCACAAGAGCTAAATTTGAAGAAATTTGTTCAAATCTTATTCAAAAATGTCAATTTCCAGTTGAAACTGCATTATATGATTCTAATTTAACCCCTAATCAAATTAATGAAGTTATATTAGTTGGAGGTTCTACACGTATTCCAGCAATTCAAGAACTTGTTCAAAAATTAACACATAAAAAGCCAAACTTATCGGTAAACCCAGATGAAGTAGTTGCAATTGGTGCGGCAATCAATGGTGCTGTATTAGCTGGTGAGATTAAAGATGTATTATTACTCGACGTAACTCCGTTATCGTTAGGAGTTGAAACTGTTGGTGGATTAATGACACGTATGATTGCAAGAAATACAACTGTACCTGCAACAAAAACCGAAATATTCTCAACAGCTGAAGATAATCAACCAAGAGTTGAAATCCATGTTGTACAAGGTGAACGATTATTAGCAGCGGATAATAAAAGTTTGGGTCACTTCCAATTAGATAATATACCGCCAGCCCCTCGTGCAGTACCAAAAATTGAAGTAACGTTTGATATCGATGCTGATGGAATATTATCTGTTCGTGCAAGAGATAAATTTACAGGTCAAACACAATCTATAACGATCCAAAATACTTCAAACTTAGGTAAAGAAGAGGTTGATAAACTTGTACAAGAGGCTGAAAAAAATTCTGCTATGGATGAAGACAGAAAGAAAAAAATTGAAGTAAAAAACCAAGCAGATATGCTATCTTATCAAGCTGAAAAACAACTTAAAGAAGGAAATTTAAATATTTCTGAACAGGATAAAACATTAATTGAAACAAGAATAAAAGCTTTAAAAGATGCTATACAAAGTGAAAGCATTGATGATATGAAAGATAGAATGAAGGATTTAGAACAAATTTTAATAAAATATGCACAAAATAATCCTCCACAAAATCAAGCACCATATACAGATGCTTCTTAAATATACGTTTTAAAAAATTTATAAGTGTCAATTTTTATATCAATAAAAATTGACATTTAACTAAATTAAATAAATAACAGTAAATATGAAATAGACGTATTAGCCCAAATAGCTCAGTTGGTAGAGCAATGGACTGAAGATCCGTGTGTCGCCAGTTCGAGTCTGGCTTTGGGTACCACAATTAGAATTAAAACGTCTAAGGCGGTATGGCCAAGTGGTAAGGCAGTGGATTGCAAATCCTCGACCCCCAGTTCAAATCTGGGTGCCGCCTTATGAAAAAAATTCATTTTTATATGTACGTTATCATATTTGGGGGCGTGGTGGAATGGTAGACACAACGGACTTAAAAACTTGAGCAATTTTTTGTAAGTTCTCAAATTCAGAAAAATCTTATTCTAAATTTAAAGAATAAGACAATCCTGAGCCAATTAATATTAATATATTAAATGTGTGCAGAGACTCGAAGGGAACTACTTTTTAAAGTAAAGATAGAGTCCAAATCATAGTTAAAAATAATAAAATAAAGATTTTATAACCTGACTTTGATTGAAAATCCGTTGACTATTTACGGTCGTGAGGGTTCAAGTCCCTCCGCCCCCATTTTTATTAAAGATAAATAAAGAGTAAAATGTGCATTTGTATAAATTGTAATTATTATTCGATATGTTGGATGAAAAAAGGGATCAGACGATTAAAAATAAATGATCAAAATAAAATATTTGTTATAAAAAATGATAAATTTATTAACAGATTTAAATTACCTCGAGTTAATTTAGATCTACACATTTTTACAAAAAAATTTGTAGAAGAATTTGATGTTACTAACTGTGAAAATTTTTGCGAGTCTCCTGGAAAATGGATTATAAATGAATTAATTTAACAGAAATGATTTTTTAACTATTCTGTAAGTTTTAAAGATTTTGACGAAAATAATTTTAGTAACTAATTTACTAGTTACTTTTATAAGCGGAAAACAAAAATGCCTTTAGTTAGGTTCATTTTTTTCATGGGTATTTATTTATTTTACTCAACATGACCATTGCAATAGGACAAACGCAAAAAACGGCCATTGAGGAAAGAGGATTATTCGACTTAGTTGATGACTGGTTAAAAAGAGACCGTTTCGTTTTCATCGGATGGTCTGGTCTTTTACTTTTCCCTACAGCTTATTTAGCTTTAGGTGGATGGCTTACAGGAACAACATTCGTAACTTCTTGGTACACTCATGGTTTAGCATCATCTTACCTTGAAGGTTGTAACTTCTTAACAGTAGCTGTTTCTACTCCAGCAAACAGTATGGGCCATTCATTACTTCTTTTATGGGGTCCAGAAGCACAAGGTGATTTCACACGATGGATGCAAATCGGTGGATTATGGACATTCATCGCTTTACATGGTGCATTTGGTTTAATTGGATTCTGTTTACGTCAATTTGAAATTGCTAGATTAGTAGGTATTAGACCATATAACGCAATTGCTTTCTCTGGTCCAATTTCAATTTTCGTATCTGTATTCTTAATTTACCCTCTAGGGCAAGCTAGTTGGTTCTTTGCTCCAAGTTTTGGTGTTGCAGCAATCTTTAGATTCCTACTATTCTTACAAGGTTTCCATAACTGGACACTAAACCCATTCCATATGATGGGTGTAGCAGGTATCTTAGGTGGTGCTTTATTATCAGCAATTCATGGTGCAACTGTAGAAAATACATTATTTGAAGATGGTGATGCGGCAAACACATTCCGTGCGTTCACACCTACACAATCAGAAGAAACATATTCAATGGTAACAGCGAATAGATTCTGGTCACAAATTTTTGGTGTAGCATTTTCAAACAAACGTTGGTTACACTTCTTTATGCTATTTGTACCTGTTACAGGATTATGGACAAGTGCATTTGGTATCGTTGGTTTAGCATTAAACCTACGAGCATATGACTTTGTATCTCAAGAACTTCGTGCTGCTGAAGATCCAGAGTTTGAAACATTCTATACAAAAAATCTCCTTTTAAATGAAGGAATCCGTTCTTGGATGGCCGCTCAGGACCAACCTCATGAAAATTTTGTATTCCCAGAGGAGGTTTTACCACGTGGAAACGCCCTTTAATCGAGTAATTGGCCGCGACATCGAGTCTACAGGTTTTGCATGGTGGTCAGGAAATGCCAGATTAATTAATGTTTCTGGTAAACTTCTTGGTGCACATGTTGCTCATGCAGGTTTAATGGTTTTTTGGACAGGTGCTATGACTTTATTTGAAGTATCTCACTTCATTCCAGAAAAACCTTTATATGAACAAGGATTTATTTTAATTCCACACTTAGCTACATTAGGTTGGGGAGTTGGACCTGGTGGAGAAATTATTGATACAACACCTTACTTCGTTGTAGGTGTATTACACTTAATTTCATCAGCTGTTTTAGGTTTTGGTGGTATTTACCACTCACTTATCGGACCAGATACATTAGAAGAATCATTCCCATTCTTTGGTTACGATTGGCGAGACAAAAACAAAATGACTAGTATTTTAGGTATCCATTTAATTCTTTTAGGATTAGGATCTTTCTTACTAGTTTTAAAAGCTGTTTATATTGGAGTTTATGACACATGGGCACCAGGTGGTGGTGATGTACGTCGAATTCTAAGCCCAACATTAAATGCTGCTGTTATTTTTAGTTACTTATTAAAATCACCTTTCGGTGGTGATGGTTGGATCGTTTCGATTAATAACATGGAAGATTTAGTAGGTGGACACATTTGGGTTGGTGTTCTTTGTATCGCTGGTGGTATTTGGCACATCGTGACAAAACCATTTGCTTGGGTACGTAGAACATTTATCTGGTCTGGTGAAGCTTATTTATCTTATAGTTTAGCAGCACTTGCTGTTATGGGTATAACAGCTTCAGTTTTTGTTTGGTACAACAATACAGCTTATCCAAGTGAGTTCTATGGACCAACAGGACCAGAAGCTTCACAAGCTCAAGCATTTACTTTCTTAGTACGTGACCAACGTCTAGGTGCAAATGTTGCATCAGCTCAAGGTCCTACAGGTTTAGGTAAATACCTAATGCGTTCTCCAAGTGGTGAAATTATCCTTGGTGGTGAAACAATGCGTTTCTGGGATTTACGTGCTCCTTGGTTAGAACCATTACGTGGACCAAATGGACTTGACATTAATAAAATCCGAAGTGATATCCAACCATGGCAAGAAAGAAGAGCTGCTGAGTATATGACACACGCTCCTTTAGGTGCATTAAACTCAGTTGGTGGTGTTGCTACAGAAATTAACTCTGTTAACTATGTTTCTCCACGTTCTTGGTTAACATGTTCACACTTCTTCTTAGGATTCTTTATTCTTGTGGGTCACTGGTGGCACTCAGGTCGTGCTCGTGCAGCTGCAGCTGGTTTCGAAAAAGGTATTAACAGAAAAACAGAAGCTGTTTTATCTTTACGTCCTATAGATTAATTGAATCAAGTTATTTTTTGTCTTCAAGTTTTTAAACTTGAGGACAAAAATTTTTAAAATTTCATTTAATATTTATGTTAAGTTTTTTACAAATAGGTTCTATTCTTGTAGTTAGTGCAGTAAGTGGTTTATTAGCTTATCGTTTAGGAATTTCTTTATACATTTAATATTGCTAATAAATAAATTTATAGAAATAAAATATCCAAAATCTTTTTACAAACATTTCATCTTTCGTCTATTTTACATAGATAAAGAATAAAAACAAATTTAAAAGAAGTATAAGGTTAAATAGAATGATTAAAAAAAATCGTAAATCTTGGGTAAATCAATTAAATTCTGAAATTGATTTAAATCCATTAGATATCAATGAATTAATATCTAACAGATCGGTTATCAAACCAAAACAAATCGTTAGACCTTCATTTCCTTTTCCAGCAATCCAAGGTCAAAATGAATTAAAAATGGGTATGATCTTAAACGTTATCGAACCCGACATCAAAGGTATCTTGATCATAGGTGATCGAGGAACAGGAAAATCAACAACTATACGTGCATTTGCAAATTATCTTCCTGATATTATTTGTATTAAAGGGGATGCATATAACAGAGCACCAAGTTCAATACGCAAGAATGGACCATATTTTAGCAATGACAATGTGACTATATCACAGAAAAATAAAGCATATGGATCATTTACACCATTACCACCGAGCGACATTGAAATTAAACAAATGCCTTTAGTTGACATGCCTTTAGGATCGACTGAAGATAGAATCTGTGGAAGTATTAACCTTGAAAAAGCCGTAACTGATGGTGAGAAAGCCTTCGAACCAGGATTATTAGGTAAAGCAAATCGTGGTTTACTTTATGTTGATGAGGTTAACCTATTAGATGATCATTTAGTTGACATTTTACTAGATGCTTCTGCTTCAGGTTATACAGTAGTTGAAAGAGAAGGTGTATCAGTTCGACATCCTTCAAAATTTGTTTTAATTGGATCTGGTAACCCTGAAGAAGGTGAAGTTAGACCACAATTACTAGATCGTTTTGGTTTATACACAGAAATAAAAACTGTAGAACAACCTATTTTACGTGTTCATATTATTGATTCTCGAGTAGATTATGATAATGATGATACTTTTTGGGCTGATAATTATTGGAACCAAGTTGAATTTTTAAAAGAAAAAATTGAGCGTGCACAATTTTTATATAAATTTGTTACTTTACCTGAATCTTTAAAAGAATCTGCTTCAAAAATTTGTAGTCTTTTAAATGTTGATGGATTAAGAGCAGACTTAGTTTTATGTAGAGCAGCTAAAGCATTAGCAGCCTTTAATGAAGAAACAACAGTTACTGTTGATCATTTTAGAAGTGTAAGTCAACTTTGTTTACGTCACCGATTAAGAAAAGATCCATTAGAGTTAATCGATTCTGGGAACAAAATTAAAGAAATATTTGCTTCAATCTTTGAGGATTAATAGTAAGTAATCTAAATTTATTATATATTCAGTAAGTGTATTGTATTAAAAAATACACTTACTGAATATAGCTTAATATGCTTCAGTCCAAGTAGATTCAGTTTCTATAGGTTTTAATAAATAAAGTTTAACTAAATAGTTAAAAATACTTAATGAATACATAAACTTTTTATAATTTGTTTGGAATCCTACATTCTCTTTTTCAAGTGAAGTAAGCTTTAAATATAATTCTGCACATTTGTCTAAGTATTCGAAGAAAACTGGGTTATCTACATCAAGAATAACCGGGAAAAGTTTTTGTGAACTTTGATTTGTTTTTCTAATTACGTACTGATCAAATTTTCTTGCATCTAAACCTAATGATTGATAAAAACCTGATCTTTGACAATCATTTAAATACATAGTTGCAAATACAGATAATAAGAAAAATCTACACCAAAGTTTACTTTTTAATCCAGTTAATAATTCTGGTTGTGATTTTAATACTGCAGCAAAGAAGTCACCATGTCTATTTTCATCTTGACACCAACTTTCAAAGAACCTAAAAATAGGATATATACGGTTAACTTGAGATCTTTCTAAATGACGATAAATTGTAATATAACGCCAATAACCAATTTTTTCTGAAAGATACGTTGCATATAAAATGAATTTAGGTGCAAAGAATGTATATTTACGACTCTTAGTTAAAAATCCTAGATCTAAAATTAAATTAAAATCGCTCATTGCTTTATTCAAAAATCCTGCATGGCGTGCTTCATCACGTGACATCAGAGCAAAACCTTCAGCTAATAGAGGATTTGTATTTTTTAAATTTCTTGATAATTCTTTATAAAGTAAGAATCCAGAAAACTCAGCAGTACATGAACGTTCTAGAAATTCAATAAATAAAGCACGAGTTTTATCATTAAATTTTGTCCAACTTTGAGAAAATTCTTTATCTCGAATAAAATGACGCTGATTATAATCTTTACGAAACTCTTCTAAAATAGCTTCAACTTCTTCATAATTCGAAGAAACATCTAAACTTGCCATTTCTTCGAAATCAGTTGTGTAAAATCGAGGTGTTAATAATGTTTCTTTAGCAGGAACTTTTTGTGAAACAACAGAATCGCTCATTAATTCTCCTTATTCTAATCGTGAGCTATGGGTTTCTAACCCCTTCGAATTGGGGAAAAGTGAAATCCGTTTTGAGTATTATAATTAAATTTATAAAAAAATTTATGAAGATAATAACTCCCCAGGCTGGGCTTGAACCAGCGACCAATCGGTTAACAGCCGATTGCTCTACCACTGAGCTACTGAGGATTTTAATAAGAAGTAATTTAATACTTCTTATTATTATTTAAATTTCAAAAATTAAATCAACTATTAATTTTTGACTTTTTAAATTGGATAATAGCGCTAATAATAAATCATCAGTAGTTATTATGAATGATTTACTCTGGCAAATTGAATTAAATATAATTTGTCGAACAGTTTTACTTAAAATTGGTGGTTCGTTTAAATTATCTATAACTTTCGATTCTTTCTGTTCTTTAATTAATAGTTTAATTTTTTTTAATAATACAGATTTTTTTGAATAATTTATTTTATCAAGAATACTTTTAGATAAACTAAATTCAGATTTTAGTAAACCGTACAATAAGCAATTTAGATTAACCGTAGGTAACTCATTATATTTTGCTTCTAAAAAAGCATAATACAATACCTTTTTGTATTGTTTAGAAAAAAAATAATTTTTTTGAAGTGGTAACTTTTTAAAATTCATATTTAAATAATTCGTTCTAGGATAAAGTTTATTACGTCTCACCTAATTCTTTTGCATTATACATCACTTCTAAAGTGATTATATTAATGTTGTTTTTGGTAGCAAATTTTTCAATTGATCTTTTTATCTTATTGCGTACAAAACCTGGTGTACGGTTTAATTCATTCTTTGCTTCATCATTCCATGTTAAACCATCTTTTTGGTGATTGTAAAATTGTTCAATCCCTATTTGTGTTGTATCATGCCCACCAAAAATTTCTAATAGATGATCTTCCATACCTAAAGTAAACGAATTATAGATTAAATCTGCAATTTGATTACTGCCCTCATAACAAAGAAATGGTCTATAGCTCAACGGAAAATTTTGTATATGAACCGGTGCAGAAATTACACCACATGGTATATTAAGCCTTTTTCCTATATGACGTTCCATTTGCGTGCCAAATATTGCAGAGGGTTCTAAACTTGCAATCATGTTGGCAATTAAATTATGATCATCTGTTATTAAAACATTATCGCAGTGATCAGATACAGATTTTTTAAACCAAATTTCATCATGTTTACAATATGTACCTGAAAGTAAAACATGAACACCCATTTCTTTAGATAAGATTTTAGTGATTGCAGATGCATGAGTACTGTCACCAAAAACTACAGCAGTTTTTCCGCATAAATTTTGACAATCTATTGAACGAGAAAACCATGCTGACTGACTTACAAAGCGTGTTTGAATATCAATATAATCTTGAAAATTTTTTTGATAATTAAAATTAGCTAAAATTTCTTCAATTTCATGAATAAAATTTGCTGTATCTATAACACCTATAGGACAAATTTTTGTATAAGGCATATTGTAAACGTTTTGAAGCAATTTTGCCGTTGCAAGTCCAACTTCACGATATGGCACAATATTAAACCATGCCTGTGGAATTAGTTTTAAATCATTAATAGATGCTCCTTCCGGTATAATACAATTTACTTGGATTCCTAAATCTTTTAGTAGTCGTTTAAGTTCTGCAATATCGTGTTGTAAATGAAATGATAAATTACATGGACCTAAAATATTTACCGAAGGATTTGATGTCTTAATCTTTTTTATTGAATTTTCCTTTTCAAATTTTTCAATGTAAAATTTTACAATTTGCTCTAGGGTTCGATCTGCTGCTTGTAATTCATTTACTCGATAATGGTTTACATCCGCTAAGAGCACATCTGCTTCTGTATTTTGTGATGCACGATTTACAAAATTCTGTAAATCTTCTTGTAATATACTTGATGTACATGTTGGTGTAAGAATAACGAGATCTGGTGTCTCTTCCTTGTCTTTTCTCTTGATATTTTCAATTACTTTCTCTTGTGATCCACGTGCTAAAACATGTCGATCAACTACACTTGCAGTAACAGGTGTAAAATCCCTTTTTCTTTCAAGCATAGATCGCATTACATTAAAATAATCATCACCTAAAGGTGCATGCATAATTGCATGAACATTTTGGAATGATGTTGCAACACGTAAAGTCCCTATATGAGCAGGTCCAGAGTACATCCAGTATGCTAATTTCATCTTGTGTAATTTGTCATATTAATAATCTTTGATTAGAATCTATAACTCTTTTGAATTTAGAAAGTTTTATTTTGATCTTGTTTTGATTTATAAAAAATGTGTGCAATAGCACGAAGTCGTATATTTTCCCAACAAGTTGGTATTAAAATTGAGTTAATTAAAACTTGACTAAATAAAAGTATAGGATCTAATCGCCATCCATGGATAACTAATATTGAACTATAAAGTAATCCTAATGTCGCAAAAAAAATATCCTGATCACGAGCAATTTGAGGTTTTACTAAACGTAGTAAATACAAAAAAAGCATAATTAATGCACTTATAAATGCTAAAAGGATATTTGGTTCAAAAATGATATTTATCATAGTATAAAAAATTTAAAAAGAATTAAACACGAGTTAATCTGTCAGCTCTACTTACAAAAGTTAATGCAAGACCAATTGGGATAATAACTAATAATGTTCCTAAAACTAAGCTATTTAAAAGTGCAAATAATGAAGGTGTCATAATCAAATAAGTAATTAAGATTAGAAAAAATTATATATGAATTGAAAAATTTATGTTTTATTTTGGTGATGTCGTGATTGAATCATCAGAAGCAATTAAATCTCCACTTAAGAATTCTTGCCATGCTGCAAATGGCCAGAAAAATCCTGAGCTCATAATAGATAATGCTAATGGTACATCAATAATAATCTCTTTTTCTGTAGGATTAGCAGAATCACTTATTGTGCGAATATATTTTCTTCCAACCCATCCGATCCATCCAGTAATATAGATGAATAGAATACCTGGTGTTATAAATTCAGCAGCATGACTCCATCGTCCATCTGTGATTAAATGTGGTAAGCCATCTGTTCCACAAAGTAAATTTGCTTCACCGTAACGATTGAATCTTTGTTTTGTTTGTTCAATCTGTTGTTGTATAGCTAATCTAGGTGGTGTAGCTTCATCGTATTTTTTCAAACGATTTTCTAATTTTTTCACAGATTTTGCTAATCGTTTTTGGAAGACTTCAGAATCTTTACAAGGATTAAGTCCACCTACATCAGCTTTTAATACGCTAGGAAAACCTAAAAAGGTTAACCAACTAATTATCACAAATTGAATAAGTTTTGGCATTGGTTTTTGTATGTTTATTGTTGGTAAAAAGCAGGAGTTATTTATATTATATTAGTTATTATTTTAAAAGTTTAAATTGATTGCATCCGACTGGGTTCGAACCAGTGACGTTCAGTAATGAAAACGGATTATGAGTCCGCTGCCTTCGACCACTCGGCCACAGATGCTTAAAATAATTTGGAGCTGGTAGGAATTGAACCTACATGCGATTGAAAGGATGATAATATATTAATGTCTTTATTACGTTTTTTGGTTTAACTAGGAAATATTATAACTTTGTAATTAATTAAAAATTTTTTACTTTAATTAAAAGTTTTAAAAACTATAATCGTAAATAATTTAATCTACGAAAAATTTTACTTTATGTTTAAGAAATTTATGCAAAGCAAGCGTGCTTTATTTAGTTATTTTTAATAATCAAACAATGTTTGCTTTAATTTTATTCCCATCAATCGTCGAAAGCCTACATTACAGCCCCCATGGGCACGGGGGGACTTGAACCCTCAGCCAATGGCGCCGGAAGCCATCACTTTATCCATTAAGCTACGCACCCTTTCTAAAAACTTTATTCTACAAAACAAAAATTTTGTTTAAAAAAATTGCTTAAGTATATAATAGATTTTAAGAATATTTTAATCTCTATTTAAAACAAAAGTTTTATTTTTGTTCTAAATTTATATTACATCCCGTAAAATAAATTTAATTACGGGATGTAGCGCAGTTTGGTAGCGCGTCTGCTTTGGGAGCAGAATGTCACAGGTTCAAATCCTGTCATCCCGATTTATAACAAATCAAAATTAATTTGTACCTTGATCTTCAGATTTTTGTAATAAAAAACTTGTTGAATTTGGATTTGCTACTGATTTAGCTAATGACCAAGCTTTTTGGACTTGATTACGTGCTTTAGCTAACCAATTTGCTTGTCGTGATCTAGTTTTTGTTTTAGATGTTCGTTTTTTAGGAACTGCCATAGTTAATTAATATTTTTATATAAGTTTCTGTTATGATCTAGCTTACTGTATAAATTGTTATTTGTAAATAAATATTATTGTTGAAAAGATTATTATGAATTAGCTAATAATAACTATTATTAGTACACACATAGTTAAAGTGGTACCGGTACAGACAGGTTGGAGTTTATTACAAACGATAGCGGATATGGCGAAATTGGTAGCCGCGCTGGACTTAGAATCCAGTGGTTCACCCCATGAGAGTTCGAGTCTCTCTATCCGCAACTAAAACCTTTAAAATTTTAATCCCCGATGTATATTCTTATCGGGGACCAAGCTGGTGTAGCTCAACTGGTAGAGCAACTGACTTGTAATCAGTAGGTTGGGGGTTCAATTCCCTTCACTAGCTTTAGTTTAAACTTTATATTATAAAAATGAATTAGCAACAGCTGTAGCTACTAACAAACTTCCCCAAAAAGCTGCTAAACCTGAAACAGTACCTTTTGTATTTCCACCTTGATCACTTGTTGCAAATAAAATTGGAACTACAATAATTAAAAGTAGAGAAGATAAGATAAATAAAAAAGTTAGTGTTTGAACAAGACTAACCATATACGTTCCTCCTAAGTATTCGAAAGTATTGTATAATATTGATTGTTGTAGTGCTAATCATATAAGTGAATATGGTTAAGAAAGCAGAATATTTATTCAATATCTATAAAGCATAGTTTATTAAAGGTTTAAAATCTAATTTGTATTAAAATTTTTAGATAGATTTTAAACATATTGATTAAACTCCGGATCAAAAATCAAACTTTTTTAGTACTTTTTATTAGTTTATAATTATGACTGAAGTTCTTTTATCAAAATTACCTGAAGCTTTTGCTATTTTTAGTCCAATTGTAGACATTCTTCCTGTTATTCCAGTATTATTCTTATTATTAGCCTTTGTTTGGCAAGCTGCTGTAGGATTTAGATAAATCGTCTATAACAATTGCCTCTGTATTTTTTAAGTGATTATGGATAGAAAATATTATTATGATTGAACCTCTTTTATTTGGTATCGTTTTAGGATTAATTATAGTTACACTTATTGGCCTTCTTGTTGCGGCTTATTTCCAATATCGGAGAGGAATATCTTAAACTTATTATATAAAGTAAAAAAACCTTCCAGGGTTTATTAAAAATAAACCCTGGAAGGTTTAACATATTTGAAAACTTTCTAGTTTAAATTACCAACTAGATTTGATTACACCAGGTAAAAACCCTTGGTTTGCCATATCTCTTACAACAATACGACATAAACCAAAATCACGAAAAACTGAGCGACCACGACCAGTTTTCCAACAACGATTTCTTAAACGAGTTTTCGAACTATCTCTAGGTAATTTCTGCAAACGAATATGAAGTTCCATTTTAGCACGGAAAGATTTAGCTGTTTTCAATTCGTTTTTTAACCCTTGTCGAACCTCAGAATAACGACGGACTAAATCTTCACGTCTTATTTGTCTTTGTATTAAACTCTTTTTAGCCATATAAACTTGACCTTTTTTAAATTTTTAAATAGAAAGCTAATTTAGCTCTCTATTATACCGTAAACTTTAATAACCTAATTTACCGATTGTTGAAGCAATAACAAATGCAGCATATGTTAGTATATAACCAACCGTGAAATGTGCCAAACCTACTAAACGTGCTTGTACAATTGATAGTGCAACTGGTTTGTCTTTCCATCTTACTAAGTTAGCAAGTGGAGTACGTTCATGAGCCCATACAATAGTTTCAATAAGCTCTTGCCAATATCCACGCCAAGAAATAAGGAACATGAAACCTGTTGCCCAAACAAGGTGACCAAATAGGAACATCCATGCCCAAACTGATAATGAATTCATACCAAATGGATTGTAACCATTAATTAATGGAGATGAATTTAACCATAAATAATCACGAAGCCATCCCATTAAATAATTTGATGATTCGTTAAATTGCATTTGGTTTCCTTGCCATAATGTAAGATGTTTCCAATGCCAGTAGAATGTTACCCAACCGATAGTATTTAACATCCAGAACATAGCTAAGTAGAAAGCATCCCATGCTGATATGTCACATGTACCTCCACGTCCAGGTCCATCACAAGGGAAACTATAACCAAAATCTTTCTTATCTGGCATAAGTTTAGATCCTCGTGCATCTAATGCACCTTTCACAAGGATTAGTGTCGTTGTATGTAAACCTAAAGCAATTGCATGGTGTACTAAGAAATCACCAGGTCCAATTGGAAGGAATAATGAATTTTTTCCATCATTAATTGCACTTAACCATCCAGGTAACCAAAGTTCACTACTTGCTAAACTTGCGCTACTTGTATTTGATGATAATAGAAGATCAAAACTGTAAAGTGTTTTACCTGAAGCAGCTTGAATCCATTCAGCAAATAATGGCTCAACTAGAATTTGTTTTTCAGGTTGACCAAATGCTACAACTACATCATTATGTACGTAAATACCTAATGTGTGGAAACCTAGGAATAAACTAACCCAACTTAAATGTGAAATGATTGCTTCTTTATGCTCTAACATACGTGCAAGAACATTATTTTCACCATTTCTACTGTTTAAAGCAGGATCGTAGTCACGAACAAAGAAAATTGCACCATGTGCAAATGCACCTACCATTAAAAATCCTGCAATATACTGATGATGAGTATATAAAGCTGCTTGTGTAGGGAAGTTTGATGCTAAAAATGCATAAGGTGGAAGAGCATACATATGCTGTGCTGTTAATGAAGTTGCAACTCCTAAAGCAGCTAATGCTAAACCTAATTGGAAGTGTAGTGAATTTGTAATTGTTTCATAAATTCCTATGTGTCCAATTCCTAATCTTCCTCCTGGTGGTCTATGAGCATCTAGAATAAGCTTCATTTGGTGTCCAATTAACCAGTTAGTTCTATACATGTGCCCAGCAACGATAAATACTACTGCGATTGCTAAATGGTGATGAGCCATGTCTGTTAGCCATAAAGATTTTGTTTGAGGATGGAAACCACCTAAAAATGTTAAGATAGCAGTTCCAGAACCTTCATTTGAACCAAATATATGTGCAGCTGTATCTGGATTTTGTGCATATGCTTTCCAATTCCCTGAGAAGAATGGTGTTAAACCAGCTGGATGTGGAAGAACTTTTAGGAAATTATCCCAACCTACATGCACACCACGTGATTCTGGAATAGCAACATGCACAAGGTGACCTGTCCATGCAAGAGAGCTGAATCCAAAAAGTCCAGATAAATGATGGTTTAATCTATATTCATTTGCTTTAAACCAGTCAAGACTTGGTCTGAATGATGGTTGTAAATGTAACCATCCAGCAAATAATAAAACTGCTGATAAAACGATTAAGAAGAATGATCCTTGATATAAATCATTATTTGTTCTTAATCCAATTGTGTACCACCATTCATATAACCCTGAAAGTGATAAGTTCGCAGGACTTGAAGTTTTTAAGAAAGCTTGATATGCTGATTGACCGAAATGTGGATCCCAAATTGCATGGGCAATTGGTCTAACTTTTAACGGATTTAATACCCAACTTTCAAAGTTACCTTGCCACGCAACGTGGAAAAGGTTTCCTGCTGTCCATAAAAAGATAATTGCTATGTGACCGAAGTGAGACGCAAAAATTTTTTGATAAAGTTTTGATTCTGTCATACTGTCATGACTTTCAAAGTCATGAGCTGTTGCGATACCATACCAAATACGTCGTGTTGAAGGGTCTTCGGCTAATGCTTTACTAAACTTTGGAAATTTATATGCCATACATTTTTCTCCTTTTCTTGATTAGCCTACAGAAATGATCCGCGCTAAAAAGAAAGACCATGTTGTTCCGATACCACCTAATAAATAGTGTGCTAATCCAACAGCGCGACCTTGTGTAATACTTAAAGCACGTGGTTGAATCGATGGTGCAACTTTTAATTTGTTATGTGCCCATACAATAGATTCAATTAACTCTTGCCAATATCCACGGCCACTAAATAAGAACATTAAACTAAATGCCCAAATGAAGTGTGCACCAAGGAAGATTAACCCATAAGCTGATAAAGAAGATCCATATGATTGAACTACTTGCGCAGCTTGTGACCATAAGAAATCACGTAACCAACCGTTAATTGTTATTGCACTTTGTGCAAAGTTACCACCTGTGATGTGCGAAACAGCACCATTACTTGAAACTGTACCCCATACATCAGATTGCATTTTCCAACTGAAGTGGAAAATTACTACAGATAATGAGTTATACATCCAGAATAATCCAAGGAATACATGGTCCCATGCAGAAACTTGACATGTACCACCTCTACCTGGACCATCACAAGGGAATCTGAATCCTAAGTTAGCTTTATCTGGAATTAATCTTGAATTTCTAGAATATAAGACACCTTTTAATAGAATCAGAACAGTTACATGGATTGTAAATGCATGAATATGATGTACTAAGAAATCAGCAGTTCCTAAGCTAATAGGCATCATAGCAATTTTTGATCCAACACTAATAACATCTCCACCAAAACTGTAACTTACTGTAGTTAAAGCGTTAGGAGCTGTAGTAGTTGGTGCAAGTGTATGTAAGTTTTGAATAAATTGTGCAAAGATTGGTTTAAGAGCAATTGCATTGTCAGAGAAAAGATCCTGTGGTCTTCCAAGTGCTCTCATTGTATCATTGTGTACATATAATCCAAATGAATGACAACCTAAGAAAATACATACCCAATTTAAGTGAGATATAATAGCGTCTCTATGACGAATTACACGATCAATTAAATTGTTATAGTTATTTGCAGCGTTGTAATCACGAACAAAGAAAATTGCACCGTGAGCTGCTCCACCAACAATACAGAAACCACCTATCCACATATGGTGTGTGAATAAAGATAATTGTGTTGGGTAGTCAATAGCTATGTATGGATAAGGAGGCATTGCATACATATGGTGTGCAACAATAATACTTAAAGAACCAAATAAAGCTAAGTTAATAGCTAATTGTGCATGCCAAGATGTAGTAAGAATTTCATAAAGTCCTTTATGCCCTTCTCCAGTAAAAGGTCCTTTATGAGCTTCTAGTATTGTTTTCATACTATGGCCTAAGAACCAGTTTGTTTTATACATATGTCCAGCAACAATGAATAAAACTGCAATAGCTACATGATGGTGTGCTGTGTCTGTAAGCCATAAACCACCTGTAACAGGGTTTAATCCACCTTTAAATGTTAAAAAATCAGAGTATTCACCCCAATTAAATGTAAAGAAAGGAACTAAACCTTTTGCAAAGCTTGGATATAGTTGAGCAATTAATTGGCGATTTAATAAGAATTCATAAGGTAGAGGAATCTCTTCAGGGCTTACACCTAAATCTAATAATTTATTAATAGGTAAAGCTACATGAATTTGATGTCCTGCCCAAGATAATGATCCTAAACCTAATAAACCTGCTAAATGGTGATTTAACATTGATTCAGCGTTTTGGAACCATTCTAATTTTGGTGCTGCTTTATGGTAGTGGAACCATCCTGCAAAAACCATTAAGAATGAAGCTATTAATCCACCGATAGCAGTCCAATATAATTCTGTTTCACTTGTAATACCTTCAGCACGCCATAATTGGAAGAATCCTGAAGTTATTTGAATACCTTGGAAGTTTCCACCAACATCACCATTTAGTACTTCTTGACCTACAATTGGCCATACGATTTGTGCACTTGGTTTGATAGCTGTTGGATTTGTTAACCAAGCTAAATAGTTTGAAAAGTAAGCACCATGAAAATGCATACCACTAAGCCATAAGAATATAACAGCTAGTTGGCCGAAATGTGCACTAAAAATCTTTCTTGAAATATCTTCTAAAGAATTTGTTTGCACATCAAAATCATGGGCATCAGCATGTAAATTCCAAATCCAAGTTGTTGTTTTTGGGCCTTTGGCTAAACTTCTTGAGAATTGTCCTGGTTTCGCCCATTTTTCAAAACTTGTCTCTACGACGTTGAAATCTACAAGCGGAGATTGATTCCGGTTTTGTACTTGACTCATA